TCCAGTCCAGTCTATTTCGTAGAAGTGAATCCCGGAACGGATCCAGTGGGGTCGGGGCCTGTAGCTCAGGGGATTAGAGCACGTGGCTACGAACCACGGTGTCGGGGGTTCGAATCCCTCCTCGCCCGCAATCAATCATCTCCAGATGAAATCTCCCTTCTATCTTGGGATCTTTTATTTTGTCTCGGGAGGAGTCGGCGTGTATTTTTGGGAGCTACACCGAAGATAGCTATCGAAGAATTTTATTCATCTATTGCTCGGTCGATAATTTAGTATTCTAAAAGTTGAAATGAAAACTCCAAGTATGGGGTATCTAACCAGATACTTGGCTTATGGATGGGATTTCGAGTCCCATTCGAAGGATTTGGAGTCCTTTGGGAACAAGGAAGGGATGGTGGAATTTTGAGTCCCACCCCCCCGTGTGTTTGATGAGACACCAAGCAACCAACTACTAAGATTTTGGGTTCATCTCATTTACATTCAAATTTTTTGACATTCGACTTTTTTGGAGGAATCACGTTCATATCTCAGTCGTCCTTTTCTGTTTCTTCTTTCTCTCTCTTTTTTTTCTATCTCCTATATCTGTAAGACTATCCCTTGAGTTTCGGGTCTCGCTCCAACACTTTCGGATGTTAGGATTTGCCGTCCCAGTCTTGGTTCGGAAAGACAAAAAAAGGTGGGGCTTACTACCTAACATATCTTTGCAATAGGACCCACTCGTCTCTCGAGTCGAAAAGGCATTTCCGGTGCTGCTTCACTCGAGGAGACAGGCATGGAAGTCGACCAAGTAAAAATTTTGGGTTCCATTGGTGAGAAGCGAGAAGTCGAGGGACTTCTTCCAGAAATGCGAGAACTCTGGACGCCTCGCGTAGGATTCGAACCTCCGTACTATGCGGTACTACATTTTGAGTCTAGTATGCCTACCCTTCTTTCGAAGCAGGGAAACGCAGTGGAGTTACGCTCACCAATCCTATTATACGAGTATATCTATATACCTGTCAACTGCTGAACCGAATTTTCATCTCTCTTTTACCAAATTTACTTACTGGGAGACTCCACTCGGGTCAGGTTTAGACGAGGTACCTGGACCTTTTTCATTACTCATTGCTTTTTCATGGAGTGGTAAGGTTCCACTTCATACTGACGACGGCCGAGGAGGGTTCAAATCTATTCCCGCCCGCAATCAATCATCCCTAAAGGGGTGGTTGATTCCCTCTTCCTACAGAAAGTTTCTTCTTTCACGACCTGACAAGCCCACGCCTGCCTCGTAAGCAAATCTTTTTTTCAGTATCAATAAAATAATAACATATGAAGATGCAGAAAAGATAGGCATTCTCCTTCCGCCTAAACACTTGGATGTAGCAGCATGGGTCGTCACTGCCCAACCCCAGCTGTGCATCGCGCGAAAATACTTATATCTCCTCCGGAGTAGACGGGTGATCATTTTCCTAGCAAGTCATTCCGGGTGCGAAAGGACAAATACAAGCTAGATAGGAGAATGTCAGGATCAATTACCGAAGAAGATATAACTATTTCGTAAGTTGCAGAGACAGACTAGTTGGGACAGCAGAACCGGCTTCTAATAAAAATCATTCGAAAAAAAAAAGAGTTCGCGTCACAAGAAGTGGGTCTGGAATAAAGTATTCCGTGTGATCCCGATAATGGGATCTATTAATATACCCGATAGGATTGATGCTAGTGCACGAATGATCATAGCTATTTCAATAGAACTTTTTGAAATTGATGGAGAAACTAATGAATTTCGTATATAAGTTGTGGATACATCGCTCCTCCCATTCTTCCCAGTGAACATTAATTTAATTATTTTGAGATAATAGTAGATAGAAATGACACTTGTGACGAGCGCTACCAGAACTGATGGGTACGAACCAGCTTTCCATCCATGCCAAAAGAGATAGAGTTTACCAAAAAAACCGGATGGTGGAGGGATACCCCCTAGGGATGGTGAACGTAAAACCGGAGAGAATGTTAGAACAGGATCCTTCATGTATAATCCCGCATAATCCCTAATATTATCAGTTCCGGTTCGTAAACCGAATGAGGTGATACGAGCAAAAGTTCCCAGATTCATGAGTATATAAATAAACGTATAAGTTATCATACTTGCGTAACCGTTCTCCGGGTCTGCAGCAAGTACCCCAATCATAATATATCCAATTTGGCTTATAGAGGGATAAGCTAGCATACGTTTCATGCTTATTTGAGTAACGGCAATTAGATTTCCTAATATCATGCTAGAGGCAGCTAATAATCCTACCACCATATGCCACTCATTAGGGAAATGTGGAAAAATTAGACCGAAGAGTCGCGTAAATAAAGCCGGAGCTGCTACTTTAGAGGTAACAGAGAAAAAAGCAACGACTGGTATAGGAGAGTCAGAGTCGAAAAGAAGATTTCCGATCTTTCCGCTCATTCAGAACCGTGCATGAAATTCTTACTTCACACGGCTCTTGGTTCATAAGAGATTCACAACTGATATTGCTCCCGGAACCTTCCTCGTGTATGTCTCAAATCCATTCTTCCTTGAATAATTCATAATCATTCAATATGAGGACTAATTGTTAACTTCTCGAGGAATCCCTCATCATTTGGTTAGATTACCCACCAGCAGTTTCGTCTCGAATTCTTTCTCGCTTGTTTGTCCTTCTTCATTTCTCAACGGAATCCTTTCAACAACTCAAACTACTTGTTGAGTTGGTAGGCACACACGCTGGGCGGGAGAGGCAAATTGCAACTTTTTTCGTTCCTTGACATTGCTTCGTCGACTGTATTATACTAATTTTGGTTGGCATCCATGGCTGAGCGGTTAAAGCACCCAACTCATAATTGGCGAATTCACGGGTTCAACTCCTGTTGGATGCAACTAAAGGGGGGAAGATAATGGGAAAGAAAGATAACTTGAAAGTCTATTTGCGAAGCAAGTGGATCTGGAGCTAGCGGCGGGTAAAGTCAAACTAATAGACTATACAGGAGTTACAGGGGGAGGAAGGAAAGGTAGTTGTAGGAAAATGGACGAAGCGAGGAGGATATTATGGAGAGGTTGAAAAACCAATTAATTACCGAAAAGTCTATTCGTTTGTTGCAACAGAACCAATATACTTTTCATGTAGACTCGAAGTTAACTAAAACCGAAATGAAAAATTGGATTGAGCAATTTTTTAATGTTAAAGTGGAGGGTATCAATAGTAGTCGAGTAAGAAGTAAGAAAAGAAAGAAATCGAATTCTACAAGTAAAAAAAAAATGATTGCTAGACTTCGAGCTAATTATCTCATCCCATTTTTTCTAAACTAATACTTGAGAGAAGTTTGTTTCCCCATCAATTGAAATATTATGCATAAACATAGAAAGGAAGAATAAGTATGGCCATATGACTGTATGAGGCATATACTCCAGGCACCCGGAACCGGGCCATTCTGCAATTCGGGGAAACGACGGAATCCAAGCCCCACAAGCAGTTGACTTACCGTAGAGTATCTAAAAATGGTCGCAACAATACTGGAATCATCACCAGTAGACATAGGGGGGGCGGACACAAGCGTTTATATCGTAAAATTGATTTTCGGCGAGAAAAGTTGAATGTTCCTGGAAGAGTAGCCAGTATCGAATACGACCCCAACCGCAATGCTTTCATTTGCTTGATCAACTATACAGATGGTGATAAAAGGTACATATTGCATCCACGGGGAATAGGGGTTGGGGATATCATAACATCTAGTCCCGACGCATCCGTTTCAGTCGGAAATGCCCTACCTCTGAGTGCGGGTTGAATACTTGATTCGCGTATTCCGGAATTAATCGATCGGGTTGTAAGCTGGGCCCATAAACCTGGCACTACTTCGAACTTATTTCAAATAATATGGAGTAAACCTGATTGGGGTAACCGAAATAGGGACAACAGCGCGTGCTAAACCAAAGTCTGAAGCAACTAAATATACATCAATTTGCAAAGGTAAGATAATATGGAAAACAAATAAACAATCTCAAAGTCGTAGCGACAAATCAAGGGCGTCTTATGCGTGTGGCGGAGGCGCAGAAAGTACGAATTCAAGACATTCATTTGATTTGGCAGTCGGAGGCAAAATCGAAGCTACAGAATGACACAGGGAAGAAATGCGTAAAACTGAAATTACGTCAGTACCAAAGAGAAGAAAGAGGTTTCCTAAGTTATCCCGGACATTGACTAATGCTAACGCGAATCATCGAAGTCACCAACTCTGCTGCTAAATTCTCAAGAGATACTAAATTTTTAAGGGAAAGCCAGATGCGGGCAGAAATGCCAAGGATACAATATAGATGGCCCGAGAATTAATCGTTTTTTGGTAGGCATCAATTTTGTTGGTACTACCGAAACCCAGCAGCGGTGCCTCTCATATCCAGAAAGCTGTATGCTTCGAAAGAAGCTTGTACAGTTTGAGAAGGGGTCTTCCCCAGTCGCTTTTTTCCCTTGAAGGGGAATGGGAGGAGGGGGGGGTCTACCTCGACCAGAATACCTTTAGGTACCATTATACATAATATAGAATTGAAGTCTGGGAAAGGCGGGTAATTGGTTAGAGCTGCTGGCGCAGCAGCAAAAGTAGTTGCAAAAGAAGGTCAACTCGCTACGCTGAGACTACCTTCCAACGAAATTCGTTTAATACCTCAAAGTTGCTTAGCAAGTATAGGACGGGTCGGGAACATCGATATCAACAATGAAGGCTTGGGGAAAGCTGGATCCAAGCGCTGGTTGGGGAGACGACCTAAAGTGAGAGGGTCAGCTACGAATCCTGTAGATCACCCACACGGGGGGGGGGAGGGCAGGACGTCGATCGGTAGGAAGAAGCCATCAACCCCTTGGGGGCATGTAGCGCTTGGAAGAAGAAGTCGGAGAGGTGGAAAATACAGCAACCCCCTCATACTTCGTCGACGTAAAGGTTTTTGATAAATGGAAATATTAAGCAGGGGGTTAATCGGCTATGGCACGTTCATCAAAAAAAGGTCCTTTTGTAGCTAATCACTTAATACGAGAAATTGAAAATCTTAATATCAGAAGGGAAAGAAAATTGGTTCTAACTTGGTCTCGCGCTTCTGCAGTCGTACCCATCACGATCGGTCACACCATTGCCGTTCATAATGGACGGGAACACCTACCTATTTATGTAACCGATCGCATGGTGGGTCACAAATTGGGAGAATTTGCACCCACTCGAAATTTTAGGGGACATGCAAAAAATGATAAAGGATCTCGTCGATGATTAGGAAATCATACTTCATGAAAAACAAGAGGAAATCAGAAATTGGGGCGCGAGCTCTGGGAAAAAATATCCGCGTGTCAGATATCAAAATACGACGGATTATTGATCAGATCCGGGGTTGTCCGTACGGAAAAGCACTTGTATTACCCGAATTTATGCCTTATAAAACGTGTTACCTAATATCGCAACTGATTCTTTCTGCAGCGGCAAATGCCAATACCAATTTCGGATTGAATAAATCCGATTTGTTCATTAGTGAGGCCTGAGTCGAGAATTCCACATATTTGAAAAGGTTCCGCCCTCGAGCCCAAGGCCGCGGTTACCCGATAAAAAAACCCATTTGTAAAGTAATCATTAAGTCAAATTCCAATTTTGTTGGAGAGTTAGAACGATGACTCCATATAAGATGCTTACCAATAGGGACGTGTCGATTCGTGAAGTTAGGTAAAACTACGGAAAAAATTCCGTAGTAGGAATTAATTTAATATTGAGTTGAGGAGAAATAGATACGGGGCGAAAGATTCATCCACTCGGTTTTCGACTCGGCGTAAATTAGAAGCATTACTCCCACTGGTTCGCACAGACAAAAGATTATCCAAAGTTTCTTGAAGGGGATAGACAAATACGCACCTCTGTCGAGAAGTATATTGCGAAACATGTGAAGGACACTACAAACTATGGCGGAGTTGGACATATTGAAATCCAACGGAAAACAGATCTCATTCGGGTTGATATACATACGGGATTTCCTGATTTACTTATTGAGGAACAAAGTTTGGGGATTAGTCAAATGAAGAGCGATATCGAAAACATTTTAGGGATCGAAAGTCGGAAGCTCCGAGTAATACTAAGTAGTGTCACCCAACCCTATGGGGAACCGAAAATATTGGCAGAGCATGTTGCCTCACAATTAAGAAATAGAGTTCCTTTTCGACGAACTATGAAAAAAGCTATCGAACTGGTTGGAAAAACTAGCGACAGGGGTATTAAGATACAAATAGCCGGACGACTCAACGGTAGTGAGATGGCTCGGGTTGAGTGGGCTAGGGAAGGTAGAGTCCCCCTCCAAACTATTAAAGCCCATGTAGGTTATTCTTACCACCCGGCTCAGACGATTTATGGGGTTTTAGGCATAAAGACCTGGACATTTCGGGGTACTGGGTGATTCCCACCCAATGAGAGAAGGAGAGAAAAACTATTGAATGAATTTTGACACAACCTGGTTTAGCTTTATCCCACTCTAGTTTCAATTTCCTCTTTTCGTTTCAAACTCCAAAGGATCTTTGCTACGCTTAGTGTGTGACTCGTTCAAGCAACATCTCTTTATCCATAAAGAAAAACTAATTGATAGGGTAATTGACCGCCCTCCTATTTTCGAGTACTTAACAAGTGAATGCCGAAGATAAGGTGGGGTTATCTCATCGCAAATGAAATTTCTATCCATGAAAATTTTTTTTACGGGGAAGCTGGAACCAATACCAATTTATGATTATTTTGAGAAATAGAAATAAATAAATTTAATTAAATTTATTTATTTCTATTTCTCAAAATCGTATGGTTAACCACTCAACTCCCGAAAAGCTTCGTCACGTAGCACAATCTCCAAATTGACAATAATTGTCAATATCTGAAGTAGAGCTTTGAGTCAATTAGTGCTAGGAAAGTTGACTCGACGAAATTGAGGTGGAATGGGAAGCTCCGTCGCCGGGGGGGGAACCAAAACGTTTGTTGTAAGAGACTGGAACAACGAGGAGACTTCTGAATCTCATTCATCCATTCAGTTAATTAATATCGAGATTTGGTAGATGGGATGGCGAAAGAAGCCCATGCTTCAGAAGCAGAAAATAAATTATATAAATTATAAGATCGAGCTTATTTTCGCCCGTGGATTTAGTACCAAGTAATATTTGAATTGCTACTTATAAATAAAATGAAAATCGGGGGGGGGGGGGGATAAAATAACGTAGAAGTAGTTAGTAGATTCGCGAAATATACAATTTGGTAGCAAATTTATGAGGAGCTGGCTGAGAGGAGACTTCCACGTCCAGTTCTGCATCAGAGATTGATAAATTCTGTCGACATCGACTGTAACCCCAGACGAACTAAATATCGTAAGCAACATAGAGGAAGATTGAAGGGAATATCTAGTCGCGGCAACACCATCTCCTTCGGAAAATTTGCTCTCCAGGCCCTCGAACCTGCTTGGATTACGGCTAGACAAATAGAGGCGGGAAGGAGGGCAATAACGCGCTATGCCCGTCGAGGCGGGAAGCTATGGATACGCATTTTTCCCGACAAACCCGTCACCGTGAGACCCGCAGAGACGCGTATGGGGTCGGGCAAAGGATCTCCGGAATACTGGGTATCCGCAATTAAACCAGGCCGAATAATTTATGAATTGAGTGGGGTATCGGAAGATGTAGCCAAGAAAGCTATGGCGATGGCTGCCCACAAGATGCCCGTGCATACTCGGGTGGTAACTACTACGGAGTCATGATACTTGCTAGAAACGGATAAATTGAAAAAAAAAAAGCGAATGATCTAAAAAAAAAATAGTGGTGATCACAGTGGCAGCAATGTCACGTCGGAAGCGTCACCCCGATTGTTGCCAAAGCAAATACACTTCACCCATTGGGATAGATTAATTGCGATAACTTTAAATAAGTTATTCCCAAAATTTCTTTGGCTGAATATATCTCTTTTCACTCGGATATACTACAAATAAACCTATTACTTCTCTCGATTATCAAACGATTCAAACTCAAAGTTATTCAGATGTAGCAGACAACAGCGGAGCCCGCAAATCAATGTGTATTCGAGTATTAGGAACTGGCAACCGCAGATATGCAGGTACGGGTGACGTCGCGACAGCTGTAGTCAAAGAAGCAGTACCTAATATGTCTCTAAAAAGATCGGAAGTGGTTAGGGCGGTGGCAGCATGTACTCGTAAAGGGATAAAACGATGTAACGGAATGATTGTTGAATTCGACGACAACGCGGCCATTGTCGTCAACCAGGAAGGAAATCCCAGGGGGACTAGAATCTTTGGTCCAGTAGCTAAAGAATTGAGAGATTACAATTTTACCAGAGTAGTCTCTTTAGCCCCCGAGGTGTTGTAAAAATAAATGATTACAATAATTTAGGATAATCAGTTTGACAAATTTTGAACCAAAATTTTCTATGAAAAAACTTGGTTCAAAATTTGTCAAATGTCTCTAAACTAGATATCCCAAATAGACGAAATTAAATTAGAGTAGACAGAAGAAGAAAGAAGAGGTTAGGAATCATTCTGGTATTGATAACTACAAAAACTACTGATTGATATTTCATGAATAACGACGCCATCTCCGCCGCACTTACTGCCATAAGAAATGGAAACACAAGAAGAAGAGCTATGATCAGGATACCTGCCACTAAAGTGATTGGACGCATCGTACAAATTTTGGCAGAAGAAGGTTTCATAAAAGATGCTGTAAAGCGCAGGGATAATGGGAAAGAGTTTCCGGATGTGAGCCTGAGATATCTTGGTAAGAAGAAAGACCCCTACATTGCAGTTATCAAACGGATTAGCAAGCCTGGATTGAGAGTTTATTCCGATCGTCGGCAAATTCCTAAAATATTGGGCGGTATGGGAATTGCAACTTCATCGACATCTCATGGACTTGTTACAGATCGAGAGGCTCGACACAGAAAAATCGGGGGGGAAATTTTACGTCACATTTGGTAATTTGGAAACTTCTCTTCAACCGAAAATCAGTTGTTTCCAAAATGACTACGTTTCAAATAAGCTACTAGCAATATCAACTGAGTTAGCAACTTCTTCAAGGAAATCTATGAATTACGGGGGGGAGTTAGTTCGAATGATGAAAAAGCAGAATCCTATTGACATAGAGGGTACAGTTACGGAATCGCTTCCCAATGCCACGTTTTGAGCGTGTCTGGATAATGGATGCCAAGTCTTGACTCACATATCGGGAAAGATCTGACGGAATTATATAAGAATATTACCAGGAGATAGGGTAAGAGCCGAATTGAGTCCTTATGATCTTACCAAAGGGTGTACCATTTATCGACTTCGAAGTAAACAGACAAATAATAATCACTAGATTTTGCTGTTGGTGCGGTCATCTACTTTTTGAAATTTTTGTTTCAATTTGATAAAAAGGGAGGACGCACCTCAAATCTATTAATAGATTTATCTAACTAATTTAAGGTTGTAGCTACGAAAATTCGTGCCTCCATTCGTAAAATATGTGAAAAGTGTCGATTGATTCGTAGACGTGGACGAATCATGGTAATCTGTTGCAATCCAAAGCATAAGCAGAGGCAGGGGTAGTCAAAATATTTAGACATAGAATCAATTAGCAATTAATAACAGTCTTCAAATATGAATAATCAATCAACTATGTCAGCTAATTCGAAAAAAATTCGTTCACGAAAGGTAAAGCGCGGAGTACAGAAGGGGGTTATTCATATCCAAGCAAGTTTCAATAATACCATTATTACTGTCACGGACGTTCGGGGATAGGTAGCTCCTCGGTGTTCGGCTGGTGCCTGCGGATTCAGGGGTACACGCAAGGGTACACCATTTGCTGCCCAAGCAGCGGCGGAAAAGGCTATCCGTGCTTCAATGGATCGGGGTATGAGGCAGGCAGAAATTACGATGAGTGGACCCGGTCCGGGAAGAGACACCGCCTTGCGGGCCATTCGCCGAAGCGGCGTAATCCTCAGTTTTGTACGTGATGTGACCCCCATGCCATATAATGGGTGTCGACCCCCCCGAAAAAGACGTGTCTAACTAGTAGTTCTGCAGAAACTAAAGGGGGATTCCTTCATGCTTACGTGCGAAACATCAATCTCTACCCAGGCAATTCAATGGAAATGTGTTGAATCTAAGACAGAACATAAGCGTCTTCATTATGGTCGTTTTGTCGTATCTCCCTTCAAGAGGGGCCAAGTTAGTACTGTGGGAATTGCCACGCGTAAAGCCTCATTGGAAGAAGTTCAGGGGACGAGCATAACATGTGCAAGGTTTCACGAAGTTGTGCACGAGTATTCTACAATGAGGGGTATTAAAGAGACAATACATGATGTTTTAGTTAATCTAAAGGAAATTGCACCTAAGGGCGACTCCAATGATGTTAAAGAAGCAGTTTCATCTGTAACTGGTCCCAAAGAAGTAATCGCGGGTGATACATCGTTACCGCCCTCTATCAAAGCGATTGACGATTTGCAATATATAGTTACTATCACCCAACCAATATCTGTAAATATTGAATCAAAAATTGAAAAAGATTGTGGATACCGCATAGGAAAATCAAATGGATGTAAAGATGGAGAATTTCCCGTTGATGCTGTATCTATGCCTGTCAGAAACGTAAATTATAGCGTACATTTATTTGGAAGTGGTAAAGCGACGCGAGAGACATCATTCATTGAAATATGGACTAATGGTAGTCCGACCCCAGACGAGGCAATAACCCAAGCCTCTAAAAAATTAATAGACTTATCAAGTCCTTTTTTGCACGTGAAACCCGAAGACATCTCCTACTCGGGAGATAGTGAAAGTTCCTCCGCCGCTTCGGCGGGGTCATCTTCACAAGTTTATGACGTAAATGAACTGGCAAAAAAGCTATTCACAAATATGTTTATTGACCAACTAGAATTACCTGCCAGAGCCTTTAATTGTCTGAAAAAAGCTGAAATACACACAATTGCTGATTTGCTTAATTATAGCCGAGAAGATTCATCAAAAATAAAAAGTTTCGGACAAAAATCTGTAGATCAAGTGTCAAAAGCTCTATGGGAGCATTTCACCATGGAATTACCCAAAAATTAGTTGTATATCAACTAGTAGGGGCAGGCAGCAAAATTCAAATTATCTCATTTTTGAGACAAACGATCTTGTCTCTTGCATGTTAAACTTTTCTCGTGTATTACACTTCTCTTCCGAAAGGTTTTGGAAAGGAAATATGGGTTAACCAAAACTCAAAAATTAAAAATTGATTTCTCATTATTTCTGCGTAAATAGGTAGAAGTCGATTATCCAACGAACTCAATATTTTTAATGAAAGAAAGAAATAAGTCTAGGGAAGTCTTGTCCCGGCCCGGGGGCTGGCGATTGTTCCCTAGACTAAATCTGACTATCTTTCAGGTTAATAAGAGATAGAAAAATACTAGAAAAGCCCCGAAGTTGAAGATCCGTCTATGGGTAAAGTTGCTCCAATACCTGACCAAATAGCGACCGCGGTGCCAATTGCAAGGACTGTTGTGGCTACTGGGCGCCGAAACGGATTCTGAAATTTATTGACATTTTCGGGGAAAGGGACGGTTAGCAAACCTGCGGGTACTGACGCCATTGAAAGAACACCTAATAGTTTATTGGGCACTGTCCGAAGTATTTGAAATACGGGAAAAAAATACCACTCAGGTAATATCTCCAAAGGAGTTGCAAACGGATTTGCTGGTTCACCAATCATTGATGGTTCTGAAACGGCCAAACCCACGGTACATGCGATAGTTCCTAATATTACTACAGGAGATATATATAAAAGATCATTGGGCCAAGCGGGTTCCCCGTAGTAATTATGTCCCATACCTTTAGCTAATTTTGCTCTCAAAACGGGATCGTTCAGGTCAGGTTTTTTTGTTATTGGGGTGGACTCCTCACTCCCCCACAAGAATCGAACATGAGAATTTTTCCTCATACGGCTCAAGCAGATGCAGAATTATATTATCCCGCAACGGTTAGGAAATGGAGAAAGGGGGGGGGGACGCGGAGAAAAAAAAAAATTGTTTTGCAACATGGCTTCTCATCCGAATCAGCTCAATAATGAAATAGGGCTTCGCGGATTATCTCGTAATCCCATACACACGTGTCATATCGTTGCGAGTTTATACAAGGCCAGATACTTACGAGCTACGGTATAGGATCTCAACTTGTTACAACTTTGGCTATATATATCTTTAGATCGTTTTGTTACCCCAACGGCTACTCCTGCAAACAATTAGCTTTTGATGCAAAAGAAATGTATGCATCGTCTTAAAAACCGTATGTTTAATAGCTTCACACAATCCCAATTCAATATATAGGGTTTCACGAGGCCTTTCAAAATTTTTGGGTCGATCATGGCAAAAATTCTCCAAACAACTTTAGTCTCAGTTCGAAAATTATGTTTTTATATCCAGGTTTCGAATCTTAGTCCCAAAGAAAGGTCGGAAGAGAGACACACCTTGTGGTTGCGGCAGTATCCAACTAGACGTCTGCGTAGCCTACACGTCTTGTGACAAGTCACACACTCCCGTAATCCAAATTTTTTCCTTCGACGCCTCGATTATTTTGTCCCAATAGTCTGAGACGATAACTAAATCCGCTAGATTACTTATCATTTGACTTAGTAATAAGTATCGGCAGCAACGGAACAAACTCTCAAGAAACTGTGGATTAAAATCCCCCGCTGAATATAGCGAAAGGGATTTTTCATCTCTCATTTGTGACTAAATTATAAAGGACCCGGAATGCCTTGTTTACGAATCATTGGGAAATGCATCGGCGTAGAAACAGCAGTAAGAAGCGGCAAGACAAAAGTGTGTAAACTGTAAAAACGGGTTAACGTTGATTGGCCAACACTAGCACTTCCTCGTAATGACTCTACTAATGAAGATCCTACTAGGGGAATAGCTTCGGGTACGCCGGTTACAATTTTGACGGCCCAGTAACCAATCTGATCCCAGGGTAAAGAATATCCAGTTACACCGAAAGAGACGGTTGATACAGCTAGAATCACCCCAGTAACCCAAGTCAATTCGCGAGGTTTTTTGAATCCACCTGTGAGATAAACACAAAATACATGCAAAGTCGTCATTAATACCATCATACTTGCTGACCACCGATGAACAGACCGAATAAGCCAACCGAAATTAACTTCAGTCATTATATATTGAACTGAGGAGAAAGCTTCTGTGACAGTCGGGCGATAGTAAAAAGTCATAGCAAAACCGGTGGCTACTTGAACCAAAAAACGAGTCGGCGTGATTCCCCCCAAGCAATGAAATATGTTCACATGTGGAGGGACGTATTTGCTAGTAATATCGTCAGCAATTGCCTGAATTTCTAGGCGCTCTTCGAACCAATCATATACCTTAGTGAGATAGGTAAGCTTTTTTAACTCCCTCTTCATAAACTGTACATGAGACTTTTTCCTCATACAGCTTAAGCAAAGCTGCTTGAGCATCGCCCATTCCATTAGTAGTTGAGCCACTCGGGTGAAGAGGTAGGAAAAGACGGCAGACCCCCGACATCTTTTACCAATCAATGGGGGAAGAAGCGACTCGGCCTCGGAAAACTCGAAACTATAATTTACTTCGATCTCACGTTAGCTTCTATTTCTTAATTGAAACCTTAGCAATAGCGTCTTGAGAAATCTTTCAATCTTATCGATGTACCCCTCCCCCAATAAAGGAAAAACTCAATGAAGAAGGGGGGGGGAGGGGTAGATAAATGAATAGAGGTTACTTCGTTCTGATCTGATTTATTTCGACACCTACAGAACCTTAGATTTTCACTATATTTCAAAATTTTTTTCTAGGTAGGAAGACTCGATGGGCGGCAACTCCTCCATCACCCCGAATCGAAATCCACATGGCTCTTCTTTATCTACCTACATACTCTGGTGAACAACCACAACTCAAAAACATTTTGTTAGTAATTTTTTGATACAGCGCCGAGTCGGCAGTATCAAATAACAACTTAATCACGAAATTTCAATGGTAAATTGATGCAAATTAATCATAGTTTGAGCTTTGTACCAAATATGAAATTCTCGCGTTTCGGGTGCTAATAACTCGACCGCTACCTGGCGAGATACCAATAATCTAATATAATAAAATCTATTGAAAGAAAAGACTGTTTATTTGTTGAACCAGATTAGTTGCGACGAATCACACACCCATATTATTGTCTTCTAAAAACATTTAAAGTTCGCGCGATTTAACTCCCGTTCTGATTTATGATGAGGTATCCGTTTCTGAACTCCCAGCTATTGCTGTTACATTAGCGGGGTTCAGGACTTTTCTACCAACTAATTGGAATACCATCCAATAAAACGGATGAGTTATAAATTTCCAAAATAGTAACTAAGAATACTGCAAATAAAGCCATGAAAAATCCCATCAAGGGGGTAGTCCCCCAACCGGGGGCAACCTTTCCATACTCCGAGTTAAGCGGCTTTAGAACCATTCCCAATAAACTTATTCTGGGTTTACCTCTGGGGGTGTCACCAACAACTTTTGTAGCCATAGAGCCTGCTCAATTGATTGAAATTTGTTGACTTTGTATATTACTATAGCAAGTAAAGTAGGCACTAATATTTTTTTTGGATTACATGGCAACGGAAACCGCAACTTCGGTCACTATCTCTATATCCCGTTCACTCGTTAGCCTCACCGGTTACGCCTTGTATACCGCTTCCGGTCAACCCGCCAAAGAGCTCAGAGACCCTTCCGAGGAACATGAAGATTAGTTGGACTGATAGACCTTCCTTCGCAAAATTAGAAAGGAAGGTCTCTAATCAACTTAATTTACCTTATATTTGTGATTTCGCTGATATAACAAAATCTGTTTTTCTGGTAAAATTGAAATCGGGGAAAGCTCTCTATTTACCCTTGCTGGGTACTTTTGGGGGCTCCCGGAAGAAGATGGCAAAAAATATTATACCTAAAGTTGCTACCAACAAAAATGTGTAAACCAGTGCTTCCATGGATTCAGCCGTAATAGTGGTATTTCGTAAATATCTTTCATACTAATTGCGGTGGGGGAGATTTCTAGTTCCTCCAAGTTTTTTTGCTTAACTTCGAAGTATTAAAAACTATTGAATTCAATCAATTTATTAAATTATTAAACTTTGACAAAACAATTCTTTATTATTTTAGAATTCAGTCAATTTTTGTAGCTAACCTGGTAAGGAGAGGAATTCAATAGGATAAATAAGAGAAAACTTTTTGAACAGCTTGTCTTTTGGTACTTGGATCCCCCAACTTCTGAAATGTCCCGAATTCAACTTGGGCGTCCAAGTCGGGATCGATACCAGCAAAAACGTCTCTGAATAAGGTTCTTGCACCGTGCCAAATGTGACCGAAGAAGAAAATGAGAGCAAATGTGCCGTGGCCGAAAGTGAACCAACCCCGTGGGCTACTTCTAAAAACACCATCCGATTTTAAAGTGGCGCGATCAAACTCAAAGATCTCACCTAATTGGGCGCGCCTGGCGTATTTCTTCACCGTGGCGGGATCACTGAAACTAGCACCATCTAGTTCACCACCGAAGAATTCTACGCTTACACCGACTTGCTCGACGCTGTATTTAGATTCTGCTCGTCTAAATGGTACATCAGCTCTCACGACACCCTCGCTATCTACCAAGACTACGGGAAATGTTTCGAAAAAAGTTGGCATACGGCGTACAAAGAGTTCGTGGCCTTCCCTATCTTTGAAAACGGCATGGCCTAACCAGCCAACGGCTATCCCGTCGCCGTTGTCCATTGCACCTGCTCTAAACAATCCGCCTTTGGCGGGGTTATTACCGATGTAGTCATAAAAAGCTAATTTTTCCGGAATCTTCGACCAAGCTTGGGATAGGCTTAGATTTTCGACTTCACCTGATCGTATTCGTTTCTCTATTTCTTGTTGAAAATACCCCTGATCCCACTGGTAGCGGGTGGGGCCAAACAATTCGATCGGGGTAGCAGCAGAGCCATACCACATGGTTCCGGAAACGACAAAAGCGGCAAAAAATACGGCAGCAATACTGCTAGACGACACGGTTTCGACATTTCCCATACGTAGAGCTTTGTATAACCGCTGGGGGGGGCGAACACTTAGGTGAAACAAACCTGCTGGTATACCTAAAACTCCTGCTGCTATGTGATGCGAAGCTATTCCGCCTGGCACAAATGGATCAAAACCCTCGGCCCCCCAAGCTGGATCTATGGGTTCTACCTTTCCGGTTAACCCGTAAGGGTCTGATATCCAAATACCAGGGCCAAACAAGCCTGTTACGTGAAATGCTCCAAACGCGAAACAAAGTACTCCCGAAAGAAATAGGTGGATTCCAAATATTTTTGGTAAATCCAGCGATGGTTTTCCCGTGCGATCGTCGCGAAATAGATCCAGGTCCCAGTACACCCAGTGCCAGATAGCGGCTAGAAACAACAAACCAGATAGTATGATATGAGCTGCGGCTACTCCTTCGTAACTCCAGATACCCGCGTCAGTTGCGGTATCTCCGGTGATGCTCCAACCTCCCCACGACTTCGTTATTCCAATGCGAGTCATAAATGGAATGACGAACATACCCTGCCTCCACATGGGATCAAGAACGGGATCCGATGGGTCGAAAACAGCTAGTTCATATGAAGCCATTGAACCCGCCCAGCCAGAGACCAAAGCAGTATGCATCAGATGCACGGAAATAAGACGGCCGGGATCGTTTAATACGACGGTATGGACGCGATACCAAGGCAAACCCGTGAGAAACCCCTTTCTTGGATATTGGAGATGAGTGACTACTACGTAACTTTCTTGCAATATAGGCTTGCGTCATAAGTTATAAGGAGACAAGATAAAAGCTGTTGTATTAAATATACAAATCAATATCTTGGTTCGTTATTAGATTAGAGGCATTCCTTCTTCCCTGCCTTGTCTCACCTATCTGTTTGGTTTGCACGAAACACTACACGTGGTAATTCGAAGTAAGCCAGTAACTTTTCTTTCAAGAACAGATGAAGGCATAGATATCTTAGCATTTACGTGCTTTATATAACAATGTAGAGATTGGTCCCATCAGAGTCTGTTAATATATGCAAAAAGATACGATTTATTTAACCCGCGTTGTCTTGATCAAGCGTGTTATAATATGATGGAAGTTCCTATTCAGTTTGGCTTCTACGTCCCCAATTTAGAGGTCGATATCTTCCAGTAGTTTTTTTATGCCAATTGGTGTTCCAAAGGTGCCTTTTCGTCTTCCTGGGGAAGAGGATGCGGCTTGGGTTGACGTATAGTGCGACTCGTCAGGTGCGTCGAGCCGGATGGAACCTGTTTCCGTCATTTCTTATCCGATTGATTTGTCTCTATCTCGCTTGGAATTGACTAATAATCTATCAGTAGTCAAATGCGTGAGGAAATTATGTCAATAGGTTTAGTAGTCGTTAGAATCCACGGCTAGTTAGAATAAACAGATTGCTTGGGCTCCGGTCACTCAGTCCCAGATATTGATCGTAGCCGGAATGACTACGAAATAGAAACCAGAACAACAAAAAAAAATTAAATAGATTTTTTTTTTTTGAATATGTTACAAAAAATGTGGAAGTAAATGCAGGGGAAGTGAAACTATTTGTTCCGTATGTGCAAATAGCGGTCGGAACCCCACAACCTCCGGGGTAGAAGATGAACCTAAAGACTCTTCACATAAAAAGGACTCAATCGCGAACGGAAATGAACTGGTGCAAGAGGGAGAAGTTAACAAACTGGGATGGATTCACCGATCGCCAGGTACGAAGTGGTTCAGAATGTGCGAAAGCTGGGCCAGACAAACTTGAACCGAAAAAGCTAATGCGAGTAGGATTTTTCTAAAAGAAAAAAAAAAATAGAGAAGAAGAAGGAATAATTCTTCCTGATATTCATTTCACGTAAAAGCTACCAGAGCCGTATGTCTCTAACGACACCTATACGGTTCTAAAGGGGGGGGGGCGGCAGAGTGGGAATCGCGAAAACCTATCCCAATCAACCGGCTTTATCGAGAGAGACTTCTTTTTCTAGGTCAACAAGTCGATGACGAAATTGCCAATCAACTTATCGGTATCATGATGTATCTAAATGGGGAGGATCAAGCCAAGGACATGTACTTGTATGTAAATTCACCCGGTGGGGCAGTATTAGCCGGAATATCTGCTTACGACGCGATGCAATTTGTCGTACCAGATGTACATACCATTTGCATGGGACTAGCTGCTTCAATGGGATCCTCCATTTCGGCTGGAGGAGAAATTACCAGACGTATAGCACTACCCCACGCTTGGCGCCAATGATTTGTACGGATTGGAACTCTGCCTCCGCCTAGTTGGGGTAACAATAGCATGGCAACTTTTACTTGGCGACTCCCCCTATACACACCTAACTACGAAATAGTGAAATGCCGAGGAGGTAAATTGAGTCAAAATAAATTTTTTGACTTGTAGCGAATCCATTCTGGATCAAAATCGATATATCTTAGCGTCATAAATTTGAGAAAGTGTCGAATCTACATAATTTATTAAACTTCAACTTTTTCTAAAGTTGAGTAATGCCGATTCCGTTATCCATCGGGAGTATATGTAGCAAACTTTGGGATTGCTGTCGCGTCACGCGATACGGCGACGGAACCATCATAATACGTCTGAGAGAAAGGATGGTGGGATCTCGTAATACTCTTCTCATAGTATTGCAAGAAGAAGGAGTTGGCAGCAAAGCAAAACTTTTTTTTGAGACAAAAATTTAAGGTTTAATTACTAGTTTGAAAGGTTTAATTACTAGTTTGAGCAGACTTTGGCGACTCACCGGAGGTATAGCCGTATGCAAGACAATTTGCTTGTACGGTTGAACCTAATAGGAGTCACCTAATTAGGGTAATGATTCATCAACCCGCTAGTTCGTATTATGATGGACAAGCAGGGGAATGTGTTATGGAAGCAGAAGAAGCATCAAAACTACGCGATTGCATAACTAAAGTCTATGCCCAAAGAACTGGTAAACCCCCATGGATAATTTCCGAAGATATGGAAAGAGACGTTTTTCCGTCAGCAGAAGAAGCTCAGGATTATGGCGTTGCGGACCCGGTAGCGCTAGAAAATGCGTCAGCTTGAAGATTCGGTAAGTAGGAAGTAACTTAGATTTGCAGGAAAGAGGCAAATTTCTCTGATTCAATTTTTTTTTTTCGTAATTTCACTTTTATTTGTCTAGCCAGTTACTATTCCACCCACCTGAAAAAGCAAATATTCAAATTTTATTTTCTCGCTTCAAATAAAAAGAAAAAATATTCTAAAAATTGGTTGCTAGAGATTTAGATGTAGCAAGTTTCCCCAAATGGTTGATAATATTTTGAACCAAATAAATTTTATGCGTCTTTGAACGTGCCAACAAATCAGCAACTAATTAGGAAAGCAAGACAACGGTTGGGGATTGGAACAAAATCCCCCGCTCTTCGGGGATGCCCCCAACGGAGAGGAGTGTGTACTAGGGTGTATGTGTGACCCGTTCGGATCGGAAACCTAATACATTAGGGGGTTGACATCGTGAGATAATCCCTCAAATGAAATGGGGGTAAATCCATAATCCATCTATTTCGGTGAGAAATAGAAATTCGTGGCTAAAGTCGGTGCAAATCCGATCATTTTGATTTGGGACGATAAAAACCAATCGGTGATAATAAAATTGAATTATTAAGCGAAGTCAAGCGAGTGATATAAACTTCTATATCTATTTCGCCAATCCCATTGTGGCGGCAATAACCATGGGTCAGCTGTTCTGCCAATCTCCAGTCTAAAATACCGTTACTATACATATGATTTCTTCCAAAACAAATAAGAAATAAAAAATGGAAGCGAGAAAGCCCAGCTTAACGGGCTGAGTTAAATATTGGGGATCATGCGACCCGCCGGCAGCAATTTTCTTTTCCTTATCTCCGGAAAAACCTAAGCTCCGGTATATAGGAGGGACCCGGTTGCCACAAGAAATTGACCACGGAAACATCGGAATCCGTGGTATCCCCGGTACAACGTGCCGCTTATTGACAGGTAATTAATTGGAGGTGAGGTATTTAACCTGTACCGGAGTATTTACGGAAGGGAAAATCGGAGTAGCAAAAGCCGCCGGAATCTCTATTTATTACATCAGATAGGGAAAGCAGAAATTCGTCACAGCGATAAATTTCATGAAAAATTATGAAGCAGCTACCTAACGACCTTCCAAAAATTGAAAAGCGCGGCATGTCACCGCACGTAGTGTAATTAAGATATAAATAAATCTATCTTCGAGATCTTCATCTCTTCGGGGGGGGGGGGGGGGGTACATTTCGGTATGACACAGTATATCTAGTTTTACAAATTGACATCTCCAAATAAGAAATATTGAAACGCAATTATTTGAGGGAATGGCAGAGCCCAGGAATAAATGGATTTCTCAGACGAAAATATAATTTTCTGTGAGGCTATATACATATAATGACCAGAGTAAAACGAGGATCCATAGCTCGGAGATATCGCAAAAGCATTCTTGATTTTGCATCTGGGTTCCGGGGAGCTCATTCGAGATTATTTAGATCAGCGAACCAGCAAGAAAAAAGGGCATTAGCTTGCGCTTATGTAGATAGAAGCAACCGGAAGAGAAAATTCCGTCGTCTGTGGATCGCTCGCATTAATGCAGCAGCGCGGAAAAACGGAGTTACATACAGTTCGATGATTCACAATTTGTTTGAGAATCAAGTTTTTTTGAATCGCAAGACACTCGCGCAAGTAGCTATTCCAGATGCTTACTGTTCCTCCCGGCTCGTACGAACAACTAATGGTGAGAGAGATTGACATGCGGCGGTAAGCCTCTCCGGATTAAACGGAGAGGCTAGAAATAAGATAAAGAACGAGTTAACTCGCAGATCTATCGCGGGAAAGAGAGAAAGAAGAAAAGATAAACGGAAGGACAGATTATCTTATAGACATCAGTTTGATTCAACTTCACTATATTAAAACATTAAATCCCATTTCTTATTTGCAGGGTATTTCTAGTTGTCAAATTGAAAAATCCCTCAGAATTCAATTTCATAGAATTCTTTAATTTTCGTTATTTGAAAAGGGTAGCAAAGCCAAAATACGGGCTCTCTTTATAGAGGTAGCTACCAAACGTTGCTGTTTGGAGGTTAATCTATTCATCCGTCTCGATAGGATTCTTCCCTGCTCACTGACGAATCGACGAAGTAAACTCGTATCTTTGTAATCAATAGTTTCATCAGAACGGATAGACGGGGAACGTCTACGGAGAGATCGTTTAAATTTATTCGTGATATTTTTTTGTGACTACCAATACACATTCCAATACACATTAATATTGATTACTTACAAATTAATCAAAAATATACTTCATTTCTTTATTTCTTTATGGTTAGTATGTTTGTGGCAACAGACACAAAATTTCTTCGATTCCAACCGAGTAGGTGTGTTGCGGCGATTCTTACGTGTGGTGTATCGAGAAATACCCGTGGATTTGCCGCCAGCCTCTCTGCTAGTACAGATTGTACATGCTAAAGCAATGGTCACCCTCACATCTTTACTTTTGGTCATAAAATCAATTATATCGTAATAAGATAAGTTTTTCTTTTTGAGGGAGAGGGTCGCAAGTAGGTCCAAATGTATTTGAATATTTGAACGGACTACTTGCGAAGTTTTGGCAATAATAAAGTTTAAGTTTTAGCTACCCCCACCCATAACTCGGTTATGCGTTACCCCTTTCGTAAGACGTAAAGTTACCCGACTTTTTTGCCTCATTTGATCCCATTAGTTCTTTGAATTAAAAAAAGGGAAGTAGTAAAGCGTCTGGGAAGAACCGATTAATTTCTATTAAGGAACCAGCCAACAATCCGAACCATATTGCAGCTACGACGGGGGCCGTGGAAAGATATATCTTCACATGTTGCATTAAAAGTCCTCCTTCGTTTCAGGATCTTGTTCCTCTATCTCCTAATCTTTATTACTCCTCCACTTTTTTTATCTTATAAAAAAAAAACAATTATTTACAACTTAGAAATCAATTTTTTCAAAAGGAAAAACTGATAAACCCGGAGTACTCGATATTGGCGGTACTAATAACCGCGACATCGATGATAAATAAGAAGGAGAAGGAGTAAGAATTGAACGGCGTATCAGGGGACAGCTATCTATTAAGAAATGAATTTTATCTTTACCAGTAGCCGGTATCTATAGCTATCAGTTATAATAAATTCAATAATATAATATTGAATCGATGATACGAGTTATCGATATTAATAGGGATGTGACGCAGCTCGGTAGCGTGTTTGTTTTGGGTACAAAATGTCGCAGGTTCAAATCCCGTCATCCCTATTTCTGATCCACGCGCCAAGCTTCGGGGGTAGGACTTCTCGTCTCAACAAATTGATTTCTGTCTCTCTTCCTTCTTTTCTTACGAAATAACAAAAGATTTCTAACTTTTGCTTCCTCCTCACTCCGCGAGGAAGGAAGCTGCCCCATTTTTATATACTTTTGAATATGGGAATAACTACGAAAGAGGAGGCGCCTTTAGTTCAGTCCGGTAGAACGCGGGTCTCCAAAACCCGATGTCGTAGGTTCGAATCCTACAGGGCGTGCTTACTACCGTTTACCCAAGGATTATTTAGTACAAATAATACGTGTCAAATACGAAATACCTAGAAACCGGAGACAACAAATGTGTCGTCGACGAAGCAGCCCCCCCCCCCCCCCGTCTGTTTCTTGGATAAATCAATAAATATTTTCAGACAAATCCTAGAAATAATTAGATAGAAAAAATAATTTTCAGATGAATCATTTTCCATCTTTTTGTCTAAACCAACATCTTGTTTAAGATGAAGATGCCACAATTATTCAATTCTATCGAATATCTAATTGATCGCCGCGTCGATATTGTGGGTATGCAGTTACAAATAATCCAGCTAGGGTTATTGGAATCGAACCCGACACAATTCCCGATAGTGATGCTTCAACCATTCTAGTTTATAAATACCTGATTTAAATACTTACCAAAGTTGATTTATGCATCAACCGAATAGTATTTGGTAAGTACGACGAATTAGTAGGTGACGGTGGGACCCCCTTTCCTGTATTTTCACCCCTCCATCTAGGTTCCATATGATAATACTAAATCACAGAATCTGAATCTTGTTCAATCCAACAAATAAAGCTAAAGTCAAAGTTAATACAGACGTTAGGAAGGCGAAGTAGCTTAATAGGGTGGGCATAAATTTGAATACCAAATTATCTGGCAGATGGGTTAGTATACGATTTCTTCGAGTAGTTTATCACCCGAAATTACGGAATCAAAGTTGTTTACTCAAATTTGCTAAGTCGGGATTAATTAGTAAGTTTTATTAGGTGATCCAAATCTATTGATTTAGTTTATTCGGTACAATTATGTCTCATTTATTTAATCTATAAGGTAGGCAACTACGTAGTACCTCTAAACCGTCAATTAATCGCTTAAGAATTGCTAAATTAAGTCTTTGGTAACTACCTCCAATCCCTCTGGAGTGGCTATCTCCTCGGCCTAGGGCTAATATGCGTAGGCCTAGTTGAAGTCATTAATTGTATGGACACGCCGAGAGACGAAGGCAAGCTGGGAAATGGAACAATGGGAGAGGTAAGACCCCTGCGCCTACGAACCATCGTATGGTTCCGAAGGCGAGGTCGGTCAAGACTTTCTAGTCAGTTTGGTCTAGGTATAGGTAACCACTATCGGAAATTTCAAAGGTATCGAACACCTCACTTGTGAGGAGCGAGTAACCTTGCCGCCACAAAGGTGGGCTAGCTATACTGAACCAGTATATTTCGGATATACCTTGGGTATAGAGGTGACATCCTAATTTGGTTCAGGTCCCGTTCGAGAAGGTTTACTGGTAAATTTCACATCTTTTACCTCCTTTTCTTATTCGGGAAGCAATCCCTTTTAGTATTACAAGATAGATATAGATACGGAGCTGAACATGTCTGGGAATACAGGAGAACGCCCCTTCGCTGACATCATTACTAGTATTCGATACTGGGTCATCCACAGCATTACTATACCCTCCCCGTTTATTGCAGGCTGGCTGTCTGTCAGTACAGGTTTAGCTTACGATGTTTTTGGAAGCCCCCGCCCAAACGAATATTTCTCAGAGAGCCGACAGGAAGTTCCCTTAGTTACTGGCCGTTTCGATTCGCTGGAACAGGTCGACGCATTCACCAAATTCTTCTAGGAGAAACCAATACCAATGGCTTTAGATAAAACGTATCCAATTTTCACTGTTAGATGGTTAGCCGTTCACGGCTTAGCTGTACCGACAGTTTTCTTCTTGGGGTCCATATCAGCTATGCAATTCATTCAAAGATAGTTTTCAGTGAGCTCCGAATCTACGACACAACCGAATCCAAATAAACAGAGTGTAGAATCGAATCGTACAAGCCTTTACCGGGGATTATTACTGATTTTCGTACTTGCCGTTCCATTTTCTAATTACTTTTTCAATTAGAAATTAAAAAGAATTGTCCGAAAACGATCGAGATCCTAATTATTTGTGACTGTTCATGTCTCGAGTCGGGACCAGATGATAAAACCGAGGAAGTAGAGGGTAAGGAGGTGGCGCGGATGGCAAATACCACTGGAAGGATTCCCCTGTGGTTGGTGGGTACTGTAGCCGGTACACTTGTGATAGGTTCGTTAGGCGTATTCCCTTACGGAGCTTACTCGGGGTTGGGGTCGTCTCCTCGATAATGACTACCAATTGATATATAAAATTTTGCCGAATTTCAAAAGCGAATTATCCATTTTTCTTCTCCTTTTACTTGAAAAAGGAGGAGAAAAAAGCAGTTGAATTCAATATATCTTTATTTAGTTAGCTAGAGGCTAGCTCTACGATGCATTTTTCAGGTAGATGGGTCGATCGATTCTTTTCTGTCTAAAGAATCGATCGAGACTGACTGTGATAATTAGAACGAACAATTATTTATACACTTTTTGTAATCATATAATTTTAAATGTAAAAAAGAGGTGTTTCAGCCTGGGGGGGAAACTAGTTGAACATAATCGGATCAATCAGTAAGCTTTCGAGTACAATTTTTAGTTTGTCAAACTATAAAGTGGATTTTTTTTCTCTTCCATCTCCACCTATTTTTTTCCCTTCCTCACTCGACATTGCATCTTCTGTGCCCTAGTTTAGACTTGACGGAGTCAAACCGGGAGGCTGGGCGATAAATAAGTAAACTGATTGCATCGGAGAAGACATGTGGATAATGTTGGTGGTGTCGACGCCGTTGACACCACCAACATTATCCAAGTTGACGCAATCAACACTATCTTTGTGGCTACCAAACTATTGACTAGGAAAAAGAACAGACAAGTGAAGTTTTTTTTTCCACACGCCGCTATCAATGGGATTATCTAGCCACGAGAGGGATAACCAGAAGAAGGGGTAGGCAATCAGAAATTCATTTCTGCCAACTGCACCTTTTCAAACTGTTTTTTCTTAAGCACGAGAAAAATCTGTGCTAAGACAACCGATGCAAAAAAAGCTATAAGACCTCGAATACGCAGCGGATCCTGGAGTACGATTTCGACTTCCCCTTGACCGAATCCCCCAACATTGGGGTTATTAGTCAATGGCTGATCGGACTTAACGAACTCACCTTCTGAAACAATAAGTTCGAGACCGGGAGGGACAGTATCCGTTGCTTCACGATTCCCGGATGACTCTTCAATAGTGATTTCATATCCACCCCTTCCCTCTTTACGAACGACCCTCTTTACTTTTCCCGTTACTGAAGCGGTGTAAACCGTGTTGTTGCTTCTGCTCCCATCTGGGTAGATTTGTCCCCTCCCTCTATTCCCTCCGACATAAATGGGATATTTCAGAAAATGAGCTTCCCTGTTAGTACTAGGGTCTGGTGAGAGGATTGGAAATGTGATTTCATTGTATAATTTGCCGGGCACTGGTCCTACGACGATTACATTTTCCTTGCCGGGACGGTAACTTTGAAATGACAATTTTCCTAATTTCTCTTTCATTTCGGCTGGAATGCGATTAGAGGGAGCCAATTCAAACCCTTCTGGTAGAATGAGGACGGCGCCGACATTTAATCCCCCCTTTTTGCCGTTTGCAAGTACTTATTTTATCTACGTATCATAGGGAATCTTAACAACTGCTTCAAATACAGTATCGGGAAGAACAGATTGCGGGGCCTCAAGATCCACAGGTTTCTTGGCTAGGTGGCAATTGGCACACACAATACGACCCGTAGCTTCTCGAGGATTTTCATAATTCTGTTGCGCAAGAATCGGATATGCGTTTGATACAGATGGACAGTTTAATTCGCCGAAACCGATCGATACCGCAAGTGCAAGTGACGGAATCCAACACTTTCTCATCCAGTTATTCATAATTATTCTTTGCATAGATTGATGATTAGTATCAAGTCTTTGTACAAACGGGTTACTTGTTGACACCGCTTGGTAGCAAATAAATTCTTCTTGTTCTAATTCTTTCTCCTTGTATATTCGATCATTATTAGCAGATGACAAACGAGGGGGGTTGCAAATAACCCAAAAGAATGAACTGGTCTAGCCTGCTAGATGCAAATTTGGAGAAGAAGTGGTTATCACCCACTCATTGTGTGATAAGTTGCTACAATTGAGGGAGATGTGCGATTCAAGTGACGGAAAATCCAATATTTGGATACCGTATCTAAAATAACTGGGAAAGTTGAGACGAGGCGAGAAATTACATATTTATTGGGGATTAAGCCAAAATGTTCGAAGAGGGAGCCTATTACTATTTCCCAACCATGGGGCGAGTGGAACCCTACACATAAATCAGTTAGTAAAAGAATGGAAAACGCCTTCATTGTGTCATTCAAGCTATAAAATGACTCCTGAATCCGGGAATTTAGAACTGCAAGTCTCTTTCGACCCGTTATAAACAATAAAGTTGGGATGGCAATACTAATTATATCGGTTACTAGTTGCAGCAGTAGCTGAATATTGAGTTCGTTATACATTGTTGCCAACTGAGTAGTCTCATCATATGCATTTGCATCAAAATTTTGCAACTGCGTATCTACCAAATGTTCAGTCGCGTTATTTAACCAAAGCAATGCTTCTGCTTCTCGAAGCTGCTTCAGAGCCTTCTCCTCCTGAAGGGGGTTGATAAATACTTGAGTTTGAGTGATGTTCCACCAACCCCTAATCCAAGACTCTAGAAACCAATTTCTTAAACTGATTGGAATCGTGAGAGGGAGAAGCAGGAAACACCCAACATATTTAAGGGAAACTAATGCTTGGTTTCTAGTTAAGTCAAAATCATTATGTACCAACACACTTGATTGATTTGTCAATTCCGCCCCGAACCTGGATAGGGTGCGAGTTACAGAACGAGGCACCAAATTAATTGACTCATAGGCCGACGGAAATTTTGTTGATTCATAATTAAATGATTTTCCAATCACTTTTTTGGTGGTTTGAAATGGGGGGGGGGTTATGGAACAACGTGCTCTTCTAGCATCGAACTCATTTGAAGTCGCTTCAATCCAAGCTAATTTCCTATTTATTTCTTCTATATTATTCAACTTGTAAGGGATGCGAGAGGGGAAATCATTTTTCAATTTATCTTCTGCGAGGCCAACAAACTTTCTACGTCTGTCGACTGTTTCACCATTCATGTAACAATTTCGGCAAGAGTTTGAAGATATATCTCGGAAAATAAGAATATCTGGAAGGTTCGGCAAAAAAATATTCAAGCAATTTTTTATCAAAGAATTGTTTGCGCGATGACGCCCAGGCGGAGGCAATCGGAGGAGTTTTGTCCCAAAGAGAAGTCTCAGGTCTCTCCGCATTCCCAGAAGAGATATACTAAATCTGTGCTCTAAGAGACTACAATATATTAGATATCTAGATTTACTGGATGCCGTATCTGTGGGCGCTGCCGTGGCCCGCAACAAATTTCCCGGTGTCGAAGGGGATAATTCTACCCGCACAAAAAGTGGGGAGTCGGACTGTAGTCGCTTACTAGCCTCATAAGCTCTATCCGAGGAACGATGTGGAGTACTAAGAAACCATCGAATAATTTTTTGTTTCCAGCAATGTAATCGCATATATTAAACTATCTATCAATCAGGAAAGAGGAATAAACGAAGTATTAGACTAATCGGTTACATTGTTGTAATTAGGCTATTTCTTCCTTGAACCCCTCCCCCTCAAATTTATTTTCTCGTCGCTCCAGTAGCCTTACATTCCTTTGTAAATCATCTAGTTCTGAAATTCAGTAAATTTTAAAAACCTTCAATCGATACACGCGGGAAACGAGCAGGTTCGGCGGCTTTTTCTTCCATATCTCCTAAGGTTAAACTTTCACCGATCCTAGTTAGTGGAATATTTTGACGACCCCTCACTTTCAGGTAAAGAATCCGACGCGGGTAAAAGCCTTCCCTACTTCCCAATCCAACCGCTTCTACATCTTTCAGTACGAGTCGAATGCAGATGCGGCGATTAGTTCCGGGAAAGCCCCACCGAAAGAGAGAAAGGAATCCTTCTCGTTTATCAAACAAATTGTATCCGCCCCCCACGTTCCGAAACGCAGTACACCATAAATACAGCCCGAGAAAGAGGCCTGCAATCCCGTAGAAACACATTACAATACCTTGTGGAATAAAAACGATGTGTTCGGATGAAAGTCCGGGGATCAGATCTTCGCCGACGCAGCTAGAAAATCCCACTAGTAGAAAACCCGTTGCACCACAGACAAGGATACAGGCCCAACATAAATTCGCAATTGTACGGGAACCTTTTATAAAATCTACTTGGATCCATTTGGAACGGCAATTCATTACTATTTCCTCACAGATTGCATAATAAATGGATTAGTCATTTTATCATCAAACTCATTTTCCCTATTTTTTCTACGGTCCATTACTTCCGCTTATTTTTGATATATCTCTATCTAAAAGTACTAAAATGGAGTTCAATTATATAGGGTAGTTACCTACAAGTAACACATTTGTTAACAAAAAATCAATCTATATCTCATTATTATATGAAATGATAATGAGACATAGATTGATTAGGTCGACATTCCTGAGATTATTGGGGACTTAAACAGGGATAAGATAACCGCCGCCAAGAAAAAGGGAATTCATCTCTATTAAGTAGTCATTCAGACTAGATTTCAAATTCAGTTGATATCAGAAAGTCACCGAGCAGCTTAGTCCATCTGCAGGAAATAAAACAGAAGTTAGAGGATTTCATCCCGCTCGATATATGGAAATGAGATAGCCATTGTAACTGCTGGAAACACCAAACCGACTAGGGGTACAAAAATAGAGGGTAGATAAGATGCTGCCATGATGAAATTACCTCAACTACAATAAAGAAAAGAAGAAATCTATTTATATAATCATATATCTCTGTTTCGTTCTTCTTTCTAATATCTAATGATATTCCTTTTGTTCCATAAAGAAAAGGGGTTTCCAGGCTTCCAGTAGAGTAATCTAATTTGGATTTTTCTTTTTTGGGGTCTATCAGGGAGGGTGCAAGTACGCGGAAACCAGAAGATCCAACAAACTTATTGTTGTACAAAAATAAGACGGAGATGGCAATAGTTTTTCTATCTATTGGTAAGGGGGAGGGGGGGGGGTAAGACGTGACCGATTCAGAAGTAAAAAAAAAATTCGGAACAAATTCAATTTTTTTTATAAGGAGCTGATGAATGAAGTTCAGATATTTCACCCAAAACGCCTTTCAAGAGATTACGTGGAACGATCGAATCAAGTAGCCCATTATCAAATAAAGACTCAGCTGCTTGAAAGCCCTCAGGTATCTTTTGACGCGATGTTTATTCAATTACCCTTTTACCAGCAAATGCTGTATACGCTTTGGACTCGGCAATAGTTATATCCCCCAACATGCCAAAACTGGCGGTGACACCCCCCGTGGTTGGATAGGTAAGAATCGATACATAAAGTAATTTCTTTCGAACTTGATGAATTTGTGAGACAGAAGAAATTTTAGCCATTTGCATCAAGCTCAACGTTCCTTCTTGCGTACGCGCTCCCCCAGAAGCACGAATTAAGACTAATGGCGAAGACTTATCCGTGGCATATTCAACTAGACGAGTAATCTTTTCACCCACAACGGATCCCATACTTCCTCCCATGAGATGGAAGTCCATAACACCAAGTGCAATAAGTGTTCCATCTAAATATCCCATACCTGTTTGAATAGCGTCGGTTAAACCCGTTTTTTCTTGAGAAATGGCTACACGATTTTGGTGAGAATCCTCGTCGGAGAAATCTAAAACATCTTTTGTAGTCATGTCTTCATCCATGGGAATCCATGTGTTACGATCAATCAAAAGTTCGATCCTTTCCATACTATTCATTGAAAGATGATAACCACGTTCTTCACAAACACTTCTATTCTGTTTCAAAAATTTTACATAAAGCATGTTTCCGCAGTTATCGCGTCGAGCCCATAATCCTCTATTCGTGTTAACACTTATCCGCTTCTCTCTTTCTTTTTCATTTGAAATAGAGCCTCTGGTAGCTTCTTCGGGAAAAGCTCCAATCAATCCACCAAATTTGCGCTTATCTTCAAACCAATTTGTTACAGACGTAAGAATCTCCTCATCTGTTGTTTCTATTTAGCTCGTGGAAGAAATAAATTTCAAATAAATTTCTCATGATATAGCGAACTTTTTCTCTCTAAGTATAGACAAATTGGGACCAAATCCAAGCTCGGGGATCCAATAAATAATTAATAATTGACTAGTTATCTATCGAATCAATCGTATTGTAAGTGTTCGATTTCTATTATCCAACGAAACAAACGAGACAATATGCTATGAAACTAAACAAGATGAAGATATTTTAAATAAACATGAAACATTGGATTTAACTTCAGACTACTCATTCACATCTCGTAATTTCTCAATACGAGTTGGTAGGGATTCGAACCCCCGGATTCACATTTCGAGACTATGTGTTTCCTAGTTTCCATCATTAATTAACCAACCTTACTACGGTGTCGCGCTAGTTATATTAGGAGTATGGGGGAGATTAACTCCTTCCCGATACTCCTGGTATGTCTCGCAACTGTTTTGGAACGGATGCCAGTAGCAACTAGCTACCAAAATTCCAATCTATTTACTCCATTTACAACGTATCAATTGTATCAAATTCAAATTTGATTGCTTTCCATATCTCGCATGCGGCAGCCAATTCTGGACTCCACTTACAAGCTTCGCGAATAATTTCATTACCTTCACGAGCGAGGTCGCGACCCTCATTACGAGCCTGTACGCAAGCTTCTAATGCGACTCGGTTGGCTACCGCACCAGGTGCGTTTCCCCAAGGATGTCCCAAGGTTCCTCCACCGAACTGTAATACGGAGTCATCCCCGAAGATTTCGGTTAGAGCAGGCATGTGCCAGACGTGGATACCCCCCGAAGCTACGGGGAGTACACCCGGCATAGATACCCAATCTTGTGTGAAATAGATACCACGACTACGATCTTTTTCAATGTAATCGTCGCGAAGTAAATCGACGAAACCCAGGGTTACTTCTCGCTCGCCCTCTAGTTTACCTACTACAGTTCCGGCGTGTATATGATCCCCACCGGACATGCGTAATGCCTTGGCCAATACACGAAAATGTATACCGTGATTTCTTTGCCTATCGATCACAGCATGCATCGCACGGTGAATATGAAGAAGCAGCCCATTGTCTCTACGGTAAAAAGCTAAGCTGGTATTTGCGGTAAACCCTCCGGTCAGGTAGTCATGCATGACAATTGGTGCACCCAACTCTCTAGCGAAAACAGCTCTCTTCAACATTTCCTCACACGTACCTGCAGTAGCATTTAAGTAATGCCCTTTGATTTCTCCTGTTTCAGCCTGGGATTTGAAGAGAGCTTCTGCTACGAATAGGAAGCGATCTCTCCAACGCATGAATGGCTGAGAATTCACATTTTCATCATCTTTTGTGAAATCAAGTCCGCCGCGAAGGCATTCGTAGACGGCTCTACCATAATTTTTAGCAGACAGACCTAATTTTGGCTTGATTGTACATCCCAATAAAGGACGTCCATATTTGTTCAGTTTATCCCTTTCGACCTGAATACCATGAGGCGGTCCAATGAAAGTTTTAGAATAAGCAGGAGGAATTCGAAGGTCTTCCAGGCGTAAAGCGCGTAGAGCCTTAAATCCAAAAACATTACCTACGATAGAGGTAAACAAATTAGTGACGGAACCTTCTTCGAATAGATCCAAAGGATAAGCTACATACGCGATATATTGGTTTTCTTCCCCGGCGACGGGTTCGATATCGTAGCATCGGCCCTTGTAACGGTCAAGACTGGTCAACCCATCTGTCCATACAGTGGTCCACGTACCCGTTGAGGATTCCGCAGCTACCGCAGCTCCGGCTTCCTCAGCCGGTACTCCGGGTTGTGGGGTCATTCTGAAGGCTGCTAAGATATCGGTATCTTTGGTCTTGTATTCGGGGGTGTAATAGGTCAATCGATAATCTTTGACACCAGCTTTGAATCCAACACCTGCTTTAGTCTCCGTTTGTGGTGACATGGGTTTGTTCCTCCCTATGACTAAATTAGTAAATCTTGCAAAGATGAGATCTGCTCGGCATAGGTAGAGTATTTCGATATGAAACGCGAAGTAGATATAGTTCAATCCGCGCGCGATACTTATACTTATACCTGTCAAAATTCCATCTCAGGCATGGAACATTATCATTTTATACCGCGTCTCGCGCGGGGTGCAACTAATCAATCTGTTTTCTTGCAAAAACTGCTTAGGAAGCAGCATTCTGCCTCATCCCAATACATTGACTCGGGAATATCTTCGTGGTTAGACTAGTCAGTAGAATACGAACCAAATAATTACCAACCCCTCGTTTTTGGTGGTCAATCTTGTTTGGAACAGAATAGAACGCGCATCCTAACAATGAAAATTCAATGGATAGAGCACAGATCAATTTTAGCAGTCTCTTGATCGTATACGAAGCAAAAGAAAGAGTCTGCTTTATTCGCAGTGCGGTTTACCCCCCCCCCCATCCCATCCATTTACCTATAGCTACATTTGCGAAACAAATTGAAATAAGGGGCAGTGGGTAGGAAGGGAACGGATGACCTCTTCTTCGCTATCGACCACTCGACGATAAAATACAAAATATTTCTATCGATTCAGTAATCAAATAAAGATAATACACCGAAGTAGTATAGTTATGAAAACCAGTTCTCTCTCCTTCGAAATTTCTGAATTGGTGGAAAAAAATGTGGGCTACATCACTCAGATCATTGGACCAGTGTTGGATGTGGCTTTCTCCCCGGGGGAGATGCCCAATATCTACAACTCACTAATAGTTAAGGGACAAAATCCAGCAGGTCAGCAGATTAATGTTACTTGCGAGGTTCAACAATTATTAGGTAATAATGAGGTGAGAGCCGTAGCTATGAGTGCCACAGACGGTTTGACGAGAGGTATGGGTGCTGTCGATACGGGAGCCCCCCTCAGTGTTCCCGTTGGTGAAACTACTCTCGGCCGAATATCTAACGTCCTCGGTGAACCCGTAGATAATTTGGGTCCCGTGCGAAGTAGTGCGACATTTCCAATTCACAGGCCCGCCCCAGCATTTACCCAATTGGATACCAAATTATCAATTTTTGAAACGGGTATAAAGGTTGTGGATCTTTCGGCTCCGTACCGGAGAGGCGGAAAAATCGGTTTACTTGGTGGGGCTGGAGTTGGAAAGACGGTTCTTATTACGGAATCAATCAATAATATTGCGAAAGCTCATGGAGGTGTATCCGTATCTGGCGGGGTAGGAGAACGTACACGTGAAGGTAATGACCTCTACATGGAAATGAAAGAATCAAAAGTTATTAATGAACAAAATATTTCGGAATCGAAAGTAGCTTCGGTTTATGGTCAGATGAATGAACCACCGGGAGCTCGTATGAGAGTTGGCTCAACCGCTCCGACAATGGCAGAATACTTCCGAGACGTTAACAAACAAGATGTACTCCTATTTATTGACAATATTTTTCGCTTTGTCCAGGCGGGATCGGAGGTCTCGGCGTTACTGGGTAGGATGCCTCCTGCCGTGGGTTATCAACCGACCCTTGGTACAGAAATGGGATCATTACAGGAAAGAATTACTTCCACTAAGGAGGGATCAATAACTTCCATTCAAGCTGTTTACGTACCTGCGGATGATTTGACTGACCCGGCTCCTGCCACGACATTTGCACACTTAGACGCCACTACCGTGCTTTCAAGGGGATTAGCGGCAAAGGGTATTTATCCAGCTGTAGACCCGCTGGATTCGACCTCGACTATGTTGCAGCCTTGGATTGTGGGTGAGGAGCACTACGACACAGCACAGGGAGTTAAGCAGACTTTGCAACGTTACAAAGAACTTCAAGATATTATAGCTATTCTTGGACTAGACGAGTTATCCGAAGAAGATCGCCTGACGGTAGCTAGGGCTAGAAAAATAGAACGTTTCTTGTCGCAACCTTTTTTTGTAGCGGAAGTTTTCACCGGATCTCCGGGTAAATACGTCAGTTTATCGGAAACCATTAAGGGATTTCAAATGATTCTTTCTGGAGAGTTGGATAATCTTCCCGAACAAGCTTTTTATTTGGTTGGCAATATCGACGAAGCTGCCGCAAAAGCTGTGGCTTTACAAGTGGAGGGTCAATAAAAGAGATGGCTTTGAATCTCCGCGTTATGGCTCCTAATCGAATAGTGTGGAATTCCGAGGTTTGGGAAATTGTTCCATCCACTAGTAGTGGTCAGATTGGTATATTACCCAACCATGCTCCACTTCTTACAGCTTTGGATATGGGAGTTTCAAAAATACGTCATGATGGGCAGTGGTCTGCAATGGCACCGATGGGCGGCTTTGCCATGATAGATAATAATCAGGTGACAATATTAGTAAACGAAGCGGAGAGAGCTGCCGAAATTGATCCCGACGAAGCTCGAAGAACCTTTCAGACGGCTCAAGCTGACTCAGCTAAAGCAGGAGGCAAGAAACGAGTAATAGAAGCTAACTTGGCCTTCAAAAGAGCGAAGGCCAGGCTAGAAGCCTCAAATGTTGCTTAACGCACCTTCTTATGCGACCGAAAGGGCTAAGTGAATAGTCTGGTGATAATCCCATTTGCGGTACTTGCGGTACGAACAGAAACCCTTGATGTGTCCTCATATACAGTAAAACTTATTAGATACCACTGATGATTGAATCAGTGGTATCTAGTAGGTTTTACCTACTATTGGATTCGAACCAATGACTCTCGCCGTATGAAAGCGATACTCTAACCGCTGAGTCAAGTAGGCCGCCAGTAATTTAGTTTATCCTATGCCACTTCTTACCCAGGTGTGTGACTGGCATATCACATATATCCGTATTTTCACTATACCCTAAGAAGTAGCTATACGCAACTGCATGTTTCACCATTTAATAAGTATTTGATGCCATCTATGTATAGATAGAGATATTTTTTTTTTTTTTTTTTCAAATTGATTTGTTGACTTGACAGAAATTAATTGATACTGATGAAATTCTTTCATATATGATCGGATGTATCAAGGGCTATAGCTCAGCGGTGGAGCGCCTCGTTTACACGTGCGCCGATGTTTTCTATTGAGAAGATTCGTCGAAAATCAACGACTCGTGCAAAACTCTGCATGATAATTCTTTGTCCAACTCACAATGAGGGGGTACAAAGGGACGGTGGCATGACAGATAGGTTGACCAAAGGAAGTCAACTCCTAAAAGTTGATATGATTAATAATTGGTTTATCCAATGCTATAATTTGGTGGGGACGAGGCGAAGACCCCGGGCCAGATCTCTTCTTCGTCTCGCGAACCTTCAGGTGTAGAGAGTCTCGTATACTCCTTCAAAGCGACAGGGAAGATTTGATATTGCGAGGCGGACCTGTATCCTCAAAATCAAACCTGTGTCAACGCAATGTTAGTAAGCTTTTCAAGATACTTCGGAATTGTTTGATTCAGTTAATTTTCACTTATGGAGTTTCTCAAAAAACTTTTTGCAAGAAATAGCTTGGGCGTATGCAACCCCCCTCTGTTTTTCCGACTAAAAACGAGGTTGGTGCATCAGTAATTGTCTGTTTTTTCCAACTAAATTGGGGAGCAGCTGGTGAGAGAGCCCTATACTATAGAAGCGGCATGTTGGATTCGCCAAGCAGTTCGGGAAAGTTTTTTCCATATTCTGATCTGCATGGTCGAGAGTGTCTATGGTTCGAATCCGTATAGTCCTAACTTGAAACCGAGAAGGAATAAGAGGTTGCTGACACACCATATACCTACCCAATCTGAGTCGTCTACTTAAATGATTATATTATCACATCTAAATTACTAATCTCATTTTCTCCTGAAGAGGAGAAAAGATACGTCAGTTCTTTGACGCAGTTAGTCAATAACTGGGTCTGAAAAGTATGAAGTAGAATGCACAAGAGAATTGTTGAAGTTTGAAAATCACTCGATTTTTCTACTATAGATGCGACATCTCCATTTTCAAAAATAGAAAACTAACGCTTTTTCTTCTTCACCCTCTCTTATTGATAGGGTAACTGCCAGTATAATCAAACTAAAAGTTTAATTAACTTCCCTGAAGAGGTTCTACGTGCTAAACCTCCTACGGTATGGCGAGACAACGATTGCTTGCCAATCGGCCTGCCCCAGTTCGACACCATTTCATCTAGTTCCAAATTTATCAACTAAATTAAGAAAAAAAAAAGAAATTGAGACGAAATAAATATGCAAATGTTTTCGCTCCACCAATATGAGTCCTTCTGGATTTTCCTGCTGGTATCTATATCTATTCCCTACTTAGCTTCTTCGATTTCCAGATTTGTTGCTCCCACTCGGGAAGGGCCAGAAAAATTAACAAGTTACGAATCAGGCATTGAACCGAAGGGAAATACTTGGATTCGATTTCAAATACGTTATTATATGTTTGCTTTGGTTTTCACGGTCTTCGACGTCGAAACCGTATTTCTTTATCCCTGGGCTGTATCTTTCAGGGAATTGGGACTATTTGCTTTCATCGAAGTGATCATTTTCATTTTTATACTAGTAATTGGTTTGATTCACGCATGGCGAAAAGGAGCATCGGAATGGTGTCAACTTCCAAATATTCGGTTGGAGGCGGCAGAGAGGGAGTCGAACCCCGCGGTGTAGGTATCCCCCTCAATTCGGTTGAGCCTCCGCTCCCTGAATTGGTTGTGTCAAATTCAATTATTTTAGCTAATATCAGTGATTTCTCCAACTGGTCCAGACTTTCCAGTTTGTGGCCACTTCTATATGGCACCAGCTGCTGCTTCATCGAATTCGCTTCCCTAATTGGTTCACGATTTGATTTTGACCGGTACGGTCTAGTACCCAGATCCAGTCCTAGGCAGGCAGACCTAGTTGTCACCGCCGGTACTGTAACCATGAAAATGGCCCCGTCCCTAGTAAGACTCTACGAGCAAATGCCTGATCCGAAGTATGTAATCGCTATGGGAGCTTGCACCATTACGGGGGGCATGTTTAGCACAGATTCCTACAGTACCGTTCGCGGGGTAGACAAATCAATTCCCGTCGATATTTATTTGCCGGGTTGCCCACCCAAACCCGAAGCTATTATTGATGCCGTAACAAAACTACGTAAGAGAATCGCTAGGGGAAGTTCTGTAGATCGGGCTTCCTGTCCCACCCGAACGAAATACCCCAGTCTAAATCATCGATTTCGCTTTGTACCTAGCATCCATATAGGTGAATACAATCAAGAATTAACTAATTGTGATACGAAATTGTTATTAAATAGTTTTTCAGAAAACTTTCAAAAGTTTAAAGATAAATCTGAAAAATAAATATGAAAAGTAGAGAAATAACTAGATTTCATTTCATAAATGAGTGAGGAGAAGAAATAGGTATCAACCAATATGAACGCTATCAATGAAGGTAAATTCAATATCGAGACGCGGGGTCGCTTATCCGCTTGGTCAACTAGACATAAGTTTTTCCACCGACCCTTGGGTTACGATTATAGGGGTGTCGAGACTTTACAAGTCAAGTCGGAGGAGTGGTTGTCTGTAGCTGTCGCTCCATATGCTTACGGTTTCAACTACCTGCGTTCCCAATGTGCCTACGACTCGACGCCAGGAGGATCTCTAGTCAGTGTATATCATCTGACACAGATGCGGGATCAGCCAGATCAACCCGAGGAAGTGTGTATAAAAATCTTTGTTCCGAGAGAAAACCCTAGAATACCTTCGGTTTACTGGGTTTGGAAAAGTTCCGATCTCCAAGAACGCGAATCCTATGATATGTTGGGAATAATACATCAGGGTCATCCGCACCTTAGGCGTATACTGATGCCTGAAAGTTGGGTAGGGTGGCCCCTACGTAAGGATTACGTCGTACCCAACTTCTATGAGTTGCAGGATGCCTATTAAATCGGCAGGATGCCTATTAAATCGTATGAAGTAAAAATAAAAAACTGGCCTCACCTGAAGTAGAAACTTATCTCCCAAACCGTCCTTACCGTCTAATTTTTATCGAAGCTATCTACGGCTACCAAGCAGAGCTCCCAAATGCAAATGACCCGCCCAGTTTCTAAGATACAGCTTCTTCAGGGTTGATTCTGTGTAATACAAAACCTGGTTTGGCCTATCTCCTAAACCATTTATATGCCAAGAACCAGATTTGAACTGGTGACACGAGGATTTTCAGTCCTCTGCTCTACCGACTGAGCTATCTCGGCTATCTCGGCCAAATCATTTACGGATAGAAGTTAATTAGAATAGAAATCAGTTAAGTATATTTTTCAACTCTAGTTTTTCACCTAGTCAAATCGTTGATCTCGCTTCTATCGAGATGTTTAATACAATATCGCTTGTAGTCAATAAATTATGGGGAGGAGGGCTAGGTTGAGCCATTCATGCATATTAAAAGCCTGAATGGCTCACTTGCAAATCGTTTTCAAAAGACCACACAGAAAAGGTTAAAGTGGGTTCCGTATTTTGTTTCTGAACAAATTATGTGGATCCAAATAACCTGAAAATGGGTTAACTAAATTGTCTCGTTGGGGATAGAGGGAGTCGAACCCTCACGGTCCTGAAAAACCAACGGATTTTCGTTCTACTGCAACTTGCGCTGCTACTTCTTATTCCTAACTAGGTGCGTAGAATGGGACTCTACCTCCATTCACGAAAGTATCGTTTCTCGTTACCGGCTCGCTTGTTTAACAGTTTTTGTCGAAATGAAGTGGGATCCTACAATATATAGGATATAAGTATGTGGATTAGCTTGTAGTAAAGAGAGTCTCCTTAGTGTTTTATTACTAGTGTTTTATTACTAAGGAATGAAGAATAAATTATCGTGATTTTGTGACTGAATGCTTCCCCAAACCGAGGGATTTACGTCCAAGTTCAAACAAAAGAAGTAAAAATTTATTTCTTTACTAAGTCTCAGTCTTATACCTATACAATTTACCTCATGCAGTTAATCAAACAAAATAGTTCTATATTCAGTTATTCCGAGAACTAGTAACTAACAAATCGCTCGTTCGAATGGCCCCCATCGAGTCTCTGTACCTATCTCGTCTCATCGTCCGAAATTCATTTGATTAATCAAAGATTTGGCTCAGGATTGCCCGATAAATGGTCCCAGGTTTCCCTGAATCTGGGGGCTGCCACTTGATATGTCTCCATACCCAGGCTCAATCTGTTTGAGTCCGCTGCGTCTACCATTCCGCCATATCCCCACCCTTTAGGCCCCAACGAACTGACAGGAATAAATAGATAACCACGAAATTGTAGCTGTATGAAAACTTTTGGCGTGCCTACAACTACTAATCTGCCTAGCCTAGGTTGACGATATTTTGTCTACACACTTCTCTCGTATCTAGTAAGCTTTTAACTAGCGAGGAAGAAAAAAAAACTTTTCTTTTTGCTACCATGTCTTAAATAGATAAATATGTGTAATTGAACTTGTTAACGGCGAGTTAATTGCTTCTTAAAAGCTGAGTTTCTATTATAGAAGTATATATGAATGCACTATTTGAGGCAATACGTTTGTTGATCAGTTTGATTTTTTTTTTCTGACAAAATTTTTATGTAAATGGATATGCTATAACGTCTTCATCTGGCATTACGAATCGCCGATAGCCTTTGCCTACCTCACTCCGATTCATTCCTCAATTGTTGATAACAAATTGAATATTTGTTAGTTTCTATTCATATGTTATGATTGTCACAGATATCAATTTTGACTGACTTCTAGTTTTTTCGCCAACTCGGCAATAATAGGTAGTATCCCTGCGCTGATTCCATAAGTTTCTTATCTAATTAGAAAACGTTTACAGAAAAGGAGTTTCCATGTCTCGCTACCGAGGACCTCGCCTGAAATTGATACGTCGTCTAAAGAATTTACCGGGGTTTACGGGTAAGGGTGAAACACCCAACTTGGGAGAATTTCGAGTTGCTACCGATCAATCAGCTTCGAAAAAAATTTCTCAATTTTGCGTGCGTTTGGAGGCCAAACAAAGATTACGTTTCAATTATGGATTGACGGAACGCTAACTACTAAAATACGTGCGTATCGCTAGAAAAACTAAGGGTTCAACGGGCCAGGTACCACTGCAATTACTTGAGATGCGTCTAGACAATGTGATTTTTCACTTAGGTATGGCTTCCACGATTCCAGCCGCTAGACAGTTAGTTAATCACAGACATATTTCAGTGAACAATCGTATTGTAGATATACCAAGTTATCGCCGTAAGCCGAGAGATATTATTACTGTTCGAAATCGACCAACTTCCTGTAATGCACTGGGGGGTAAGTTTCCCGGAGGGGACAACCCACCGGATCACTTGGCTGTTTCTCTATCCGAAGGCAACAGGCCAACAGGATTGGTTAATCGTATCGCCAGTCGAGAATCCGTCAATTTGAATATAAATGAATTGTTAGTTGTTGAGTATTACTCCCGCAAAGCTTAGTGATCATTTATTAAATTATTAATTTAATCGAAAAAATTAATCAGAAAAATTGGAGCAATGGAAACCTAAGCGAAAGACTTGAATGTGATGAAATTCAATAAGCAGATTACTTAGGAAATGGCAAAAGTTTTTTGATCTAGCTTGTTCTTTTTTTAAGGCAAAAATTAAGTCGTAATAATTTACTTCGTAGAAATATTCTACTTCTGAGCAAATTAATTTAGTACACGAAGTATCTGAATTTGAAATCCCGACTCCAGCCCGTCTTTCTCAAATCGGCAATTTAGATAGATTCCGATGGGGAAGGGGCAAATAACCTCGAGTAGGTAAAAATAGAGAAAGGAAAGGGAGGGATTTGAACCCTCGGTAGCTAGAAATCTACTTAGCATTTCCGGTGCTACGCTTTAAACCGCTCAGCCACCCTTCCTGGGGTTCATCAATTCAATTATTTGACATATTTTAGGTATTTAGGTAGTGAAATGACAAGTGACTTGTTAGTAGTAGTTGAAAGTTGGAAACAACTTTTTCCAAAATACAAGTCAAACAAGAAATAAATATTCAACGCAATTTGTCACTTTACCACCTTCTTTTCTTATATTATCGTCTAAGATACTTCTTCTTCCTCGCAATATAAATTAATGGACTAGTAACAAGTGCGGTGCAAAAAAAAACAAGGAGTTGAAATTGATTACGCCTAGATCTCAAAGAAATGACAATTTTATCGACAAAACTTTCACAATTCTAGCGGATATTTCATCGCAAATCCTACCTACTACTAAGAGAGAAAGGGAAGCTTCTACATATTATAGGGATGGTGCGATTCGATAAGGCAAGCTATTTAGCAATTTTCAATAAAAATTGAAAATAAAATGACAGCTTTGACAAGCCCACATTTTTTAGGGGTGTGTTTCGATTGCCGAACGAACCCTTCGGTCGCGTATCCACGATTGATGCAGCCTCGGAAGCTACGGCTGCCACTTCCCATGGATTTTGATATCAAGTAAGCAAGAGGTTAAATCCATAATTTGATGTGTAATATATGGTGATTTCATGGGTAAGCACGAGGAGGGGGCGGGCACTACATGGAGGAATCGGCAATACAAAATCTACGACAATTTCTGGTTTCGACAGATATCGCCTATTTTCGAGAACTTCGAAGTCGCGGTAACGACCAATAGCGATTGGGGCGACAAACATCCATCCCGTTTGCAGCTCGGATACCCCTAAAATCATCGGAGATTGCTGAAGTGAATAATCCCTCGGGAAATGAAACGTTGGGAACGAATAAATTGCCAAGGGATTTGTTGTTACCGTAAGGAAATGACGCAACCGCCTCAAATAAATCCTTTGCGAGAAGGATGGTTAGATACCGGTTTCGCGAAACACTAACCCCCGCTTAGTTTCAAATCGAGAGTATAAATAATTAGGTAATTTCGAGTGCTACTCTCTTCTCCCGCGAATCGAGCGGGAAGAGCCGTATGAGTTGAGAACCTCACGTACGGTTTCGAAGCGGGGCTTATTTGTATAAGCAACCGTAACGGATGTCGGCCCAATCTGAAGGAGAATATGCAGAAGCTTCATGAAGTTACTACAAAGCCATGCGTTTAGAGATTGACTCTTATGATCGAAGCTACATACTTCATAATATAGGCCTCACTCATACAAGTAACGGGAAACATGCAAGAGCTTTGGAATACTACCTTCAAGCACCGGAGCGGAATTCTTCCCTGCCACAAGCTTTTAATAACATGGCTGTGATCTGTCACCACGTGCGACTACCTGCGCTTCAGGATTCTCTGGTTCATAAATACTCAACCAACAAAAGGGCTTCCCCCAAGCATACTTCCGAACGGGAGCTGCCTCGAGCTGCGGGATTCGGCCTCTTTTAAAGCAATCCGGGTTTGAAAGAGGAAGGTAGCCTAACTGTCTCATGGATAACTGACTGAATCGAAGGATGAAGCATCGCAAAGATTCGTCATTGAAAATCTGGGTCGATACAATGAGATTGGTCCATTAAATAAGTTATACAGTTTGTCTCTGTAGTAGAGACGATTGAAAAAGGAATAAGTAACGGACCACGGTGTAGTATCAAATCCTAAAAGAAATTTTTTTTTTAATTAGGAAGAAAATCCAGTTTGAGATGGGGTAGTTAGTGCCGAAGGAGGTTATTACTCCTTTCCTCCTGTTTCTGGGAGTACGGAAAAAATTTTATCCAAGACGGATGAAATCAGAAACCTGACTATTCTTAGTTCCTCCAAAGTTCAAAAGTAATCCCTATTTCTTGATTAGGGAACAATAAGCCAGTAACGGAGTTGTCCGAGCCGTATGAGGTGGGAAACCCCCAAGTTCGGTTCTAAAGGAGGGGGTTGGGAGATAACTAAACTACCCATTCTGATCGAGGAGAACAGGCCATTAACCAAGGAAATTTGGAGATTTCGGAAGCTTGGTTTGACCAAGCTGCTGAGTATTGGAAGCAGGCAATAGCACCTTCCCCCGATAATTACACCGAAGCACAGAATCGGTTAAAAATTACAGGACGCTCTTCTTCGTTTAATTAATTAGTGGGGGGGGGGGTAGAGCGGCATGACACAAAAAGGTTAACAAATAGAGTTAATAGAGAAAAATTCTTGCTTTTTTTTTGCCGCCCCTCCCCCCATCGAACGGAGGATCGATCCTATCAAGTCCATTAGGCACTATTGAGTCGTGTAATAATGCCATCAAATGCCTACCCTGCATAACTTCTTTACAGCAGCTGCTCGAGTTTCAGACTCAACAGAAAAGGGAGTAGATTACTACATGCTGGTAAAAACTCTAGTTCTTGGAAGTTTCGTATCTTCCGTTGGTAGGTTGTTGTTATCCCTTGCCCGAAGAGAGGAGAGTCCCGATGACTATTCGTTCGCCAGAACCAGAAGTCAAGATTATGGTGGAGAAGGATCCCGTAAAAACCTCTTTCGAGAGATGGGCCCAACCCGGACATTTCTCGAGAAATTTGGCTAAGGGTCCCAGTACCACCACATGGATTTGGAACCTACACGCTGATGCCCACGACTTCGACAGCCATACCAATGATTTAGAGGATATATCCCGTAAAATATTTGGTGCCCATTTCGGTCAGCTAGCCATTATTTTCATTTGGTTGAGTGGCATGTACTTCCACGGGGCCCGTTTTTCCAACTATGAGGCATGGTTGAATGATCCCACTCATGTGAAACCTAGTGCCCAGGTTGTTTGGCCAATAGTGGGTCAAGAAATACTCAATGGAGATGTAGGTGGAGGGTTTCAGGGTGTACAGATAACGTCTGGATTTTTCCAACTTTGGCGAGCTTCCGGAATAACTAATGAGTTGCAGCTCTACTGCACAGCTGTGGGTGCTTTAATTTTTGCCGGATTAATGTTTTTCGCCGGTTGGTTTCACTACCATAAAGCTGCCCCGAAACTAGCTTGGTTCCAAAACGTTGAATCAATGCTAAATCACCATTTGGCAGGTCTATTGGGGTTGGGATCTCTAGGGTGGGCGGGACATCAGATCCATGTTTCACTGCCGATTAACCAGCTATTAGATGCAGGGGTTGACCCCAAAGAAATACCCCTTCCTCACGAATTCATTCTCAATCGCGATCTTATAGCCCAGGCATATCCGAGTTTTGCGAAAGGACTGATCCCATTTTTTACTCTAAATTGGTCAGAATATTCAGATTTTTTGACTTTTCGCGGAGGGTTGAATCCAGTAACGGGAGGTTTGTGGCTGACTGATACCGCACATCACCATTTAGCCATTGCCGTCCTCTTTTTGGTAGCTGGTCACATGTACAGAACCAACTGGGGTATCGGACATAGCACAAAAGAAATTTTGGAAGCTCATAAAGGCCCCTTCACGGGTGAAGGCCACAAAGGTCTCTACGAGATTCTAACGAGTTCGTGGCATGCTCAATTAGCAATCAATCTTGCCATGCTAGGTTCTTTAACAATTATTGTATCCCACCACATGTATGCGATGCCCCCGTATCCTTACTTGGCCACCGATTATGCCACACAACTTTCCTTGTTTACACATCACATGTGGATAGGGGGGTTTTTAGTAGTTGGCGCAGCTGCACATGCGGCTATTTTTATGGTAAGAGATTACGATCCAACTACCCAATACAACAATCTGCTAGACCGCGTTATTCGGCACCGCGATGCAATAATTTCACATCTCAACTGGGTCTGCATTTTCCTGGGTTTCCATAGCTTCGGTCTGTATATCCATAATGATACCATGAGTGCCTTGGGGCGTCCCCAAGATATGTTTTCGGATACTGCCATTCAATTACAACCGATATTTGCTCAGTGGGTGCAGAATACCCACGCCTTGGCTCCCGGATCAACCGCGCCTAACGCGGCGTCGGGTACTAGCTTAACCTGGGGTGGCGGCGACTTAGTCGCCGTAGCTGGCAAAGTTGCCATGGCCCCAATTCCATTAGGTACCGCAGATTTTCTGGTGCATCACATCCATGCATTCACGATTCATGTTACTGTATCAATATTACTGAAAGGTGTTTTATTTGCGCGTAGCTCCCGATTAATACCCGACAAAGCAAATCTTGGTTTTCGTTTCCCCTGCGACGGTCCCGGCAGAGGAGGTACCTGCCAAGTATCTGCTTGGGATCATGTTTTCCTAGGGTTATTCTGGATGTACAACTCGATTTCAGTAGTTATATTTCACTTCAGCTGGAAGATGCAATCCGATGTTTGGGGCGGTGTAAGCGAGCAGGGGGTGGTAAACCACATCACTGGGGGAAACTTCGCACAAAGTTCAACAACGATTAATGGATGGTTACGAGATTTCTTGTGGGCACAGGCTTCCCAAGTCATTCAATCATATGGTTCTTCTTTATCTGCGTATGGTCTTCTATTCCTGGGGGCTCACTTTGTTTGGGCTTTCAGCCTGATGTTTTTATTTAGTGGTCGCGGATACTGGCAGGAACTTATTGAATCCATTGTTTGGGCTCATAACAAATTAAGAGTTGCCCCCGTCACCCAACCCAGGGCCCTAAGTATTATACAGGGACGTGCCGTGGGGGTAACTCATTACCTTCTGGGTGGAATCGCCACGACGTGGGCGTTCTTCCTGGCGAGAATCATTGCAGTGGGATAATGGCTAGGAGGATTTGAGAAACATTACGGCATCAACAAGATTTCCACAGTTCAGCCGGGGTCTATCCCAAGACCCGACTACTCGTCGTATCTGGTTTGGTATAGCCACTGCCCACGACTTCGAGAGTCATGACGACACTACCGAGGAACGTCTCTACCAAAAAATATTTGCATCTCATTCTGGTCAATTAGCTATCATCTTTCTATGGACCTCTGGAAATTTGTTCCACGTGGCTTGGCAGGGCAATTTCGAAGCATGGGTGCGGGACCCATTACATGTGAGACCAATTGCTCATGCCATTTGGGATCCTCATTTCGGTCAACCAGCTGTCGAAGCCTACACCCGAGGAGGGGCTGCGGGTCCAGTCAATATTGCCTACTCCGGCGTGTATCAGTGGTGGTACACTATTGGTCTACGCAATAACCAAGATCTCTATACTGGAGCTATCTTCTTACTAGCTATTTCTGCTTCGTTCCTACTAGCTGGCTGGCTACATCTGCAACCTAAATGGAAACCAAGCATTTCTTGGTTCAAAAATGCAGAATCCCGGCTCAATCACCACCTTTCGGGACTCTTCGGAGTGAGTTCCCTGGCTTGGTCGGGACATTTAGTTCACGTAGCTATTCCCGAAGCGAGGGGCGGACATGTCAGATGGGGTAATTTATTGACCGCCACCCCGCATCCTCAGGGATTGGGACCGTTCTTCTCGGGTCAGTGGAGTGTTTATGCGCAAAATCCCGACTCCAGTAGCCATTTATTCGATAGCACTCAAGGGGCAGGAACAGCTATCCCAACCTTTTTGGGCGGATTTCATCCACAGACTCAAAGTTTGTGGCTAACTGATATTGCTCATCATCACTTAGCCATTGCCGTTGTGTTTATAATTGCCGGCCACACGTACAGAACTAACTCTGGTATTGGACACAGTATGAAAGAGATTCTGGAGGCTCATATCCCTCCAGGAGGTAAGTTGGGCCGTGGACACAAAGGACTTTACGATGCGGTCAATAATTCTCTCCATTTCCAATTGGGACTCGCTTTAGCTGCTTTGGGGGTTGTCACTTCGTTGGTTGCACAACACATGTATTCCCTACCCGCCTATGCCTTCATAGCGCAAGATTATACGACTCAAGCCGCGCTATACACCCATCATCAATACATTGCCGGGTTTATCATGGCAGGAGCCTTCGCACACGGAGCTATATTCTTCATTAGGGATTATGATCCTGAACAAAATAAAGATAACGTCTTAGCGAGAATGTTAGAACACAAAGAAGCAATAATAGCTCACTTAAGTTGGGCTAGTTTATTCCTGGGGTTCCATACGCTAGGGCTCTACGTCCACAACGACGTGATGCTAGCTTTCGGGACTCCGGAAAAACAGATTCTTATTGAACCTGTATTTGCTCAATGGATTCAATCTGCTCATGGTAAAACTTTGTATGGTTTCGATGTGCTTCTATCCTCGGCAGGTAGTCCGGCAAGTAATGCTGGTCGGGGCTTGTGGTTACCCGGCTGGTTGGATGCTATTAACAACAGCAGCAATTCGCTATTCCTAACGATTGGGCCCGGGGATTTCTTGGTTCACCATGCCATCGCTTTGGGCTTACATACGACTACACTGATTCTCGTGAAAGGCGCATTAGACGCGCGCGGCTCCAAATTGATGCCAGATAAAAAAGAATTTGGTTACAGTTTTCCTTGTGACGGTCCCGGCCGAGGCGGTACCTGCGACATCTCAGCTTGGGATGCCTTCTATTTAGCCGTTTTCTGGATGCTGAACACCATTGGATGGGTCACCTTCTACTGGCACTGGAAACACATCACCTTATGGCAAGGGAATGCTGCTCAATTCAACGAATCTTCTACATATTTAATGGGGTGGTTGAGGGATTACCTATGGCTGAACTCCTCGCAACTTATTAATGGTTACAACCCCTTCGGTATGAACAGTTTATCTGTATGGGCATGGATGTTCTTATTTGGACATCTCGTGTGGGCTACTGGATTTATGTTTCCAATTTCTTGGCGCGGTTACTGGCAAGAACTCATTGAAACTCTAGCTTGGGCCCACGAACGAACACCCCTAGCAAACGTGATACGCTGGAAAGACAAGCCAGTTGCCCTCTCTATCGTTCAAGCAAGACTGGTAGGACTAGCCCACTTCTCCGTGGGTTACATATTTACCTACGCAGCTTTTCTGATAGCATCTACATCAGGTAAATTTGGCTAATTTTTTTTGTTGACTACCAGATTGTCTATTTCCGCGTCAAGTTTGCCCTCCCATTATCTCCCACACTCTAGCTAATTTCGAGACCGACTACTCATTTATCAATAATTAGAAATAGATCTTTATTCTTCCTTTTCTAGTTATTGGTAAATAAATTTTTGGTTGCGAGTTCAATTTGTTTTAGCGCAATAACTCAATCCCGCTTACTGATTCATCAATTATGGCAAAGAAAAGTCTCATTGAGAAAGAGAAGAAAAAGAAAAAATTGGTGGAAAGATATGACATCATTCGCCAATCTTTGAAAAGACAGATTAAAACTAGTTTGTCAATTCAGGATAAACTAACTATTTCCAAAAGATTGCAATCTCTACCACGTAATAGTGCGCCTGTTCGTCTCCGTAGCCGGTGTTCCCTAACCGGACGACCCAGATCCAATTATCGAGACTTCGGTTTATCTAGACACGTACTTCGCGAAATGGCACACACTTGTGTGCTGCCCGGAGTATCCAAATCAAGTTGGTAAAAAAAGTTTTTTTTTTCTATTTATCTCGCAAATGATGTATAATCCCATGAATTAGATAGTTCTTTGCACTTATATTCAATGTAATTACTCAAAAGATGTATAATAATTACATTGAAGGCATTATATAAGCGGGGTAGAGCAGTTTGGTAGCTCGCAAGGCTCATAACCTTGAGGTCACAGGTTCAAATCCTGTCCCCGCAAAGTAAACAATCAACTGTTTACCCACGTTAGTAGAGTGGTACGGTGCCTGGTCTTCGCTGCGAGCTCAGACTAATTGATTTTTCATGTTTCACCAACGGATCAAGTTTCTATCTCTTCAGAGCGGAGGTCAATACACTTCAAGTCTTTCTACCAATTCTTAGATTGGGATTAGTTGACGTCACGCGATAGGATAAAAATTACCTAATTATTACTTTTTTCCCACTTCATTTTCTGAGCTTCCTTTTTCAATGGGACATGAATCTATCTATAGATAGATGGAGTTGTAGGTGTATATCCAGATATAAGTGTGTAATTCGGGAAAAGAGCTATTTCTTCCTTTAGATCAAAATCGGTCTTCTCTGGTTAATCAAGTTCCAATATTGCGTATTGCGAGGGAAAGATAAAAGAGGCGGTACAAAAACTAATGGTGTGCCCGATAGAACTCGAAACAAAATTATTTATGATCTGAAGCCCCCTTAACTCAGCGGTAGAGTGACGCCATGGTAAGGCGTAAGCCGTCGGTTCAAATCCGACAAGGGGCTAACCAAGAAGCTGTCCGAAATCCAAGGATTGAGCTGTCTCAGCTTCACAGAAACGCCCGGGTCCGCATAATCTCAATGCAAGAAAAAGTTGTATTTTCCACTATTTCTAATAAGGAAAAAAAGAAAGTTACAATTTTGTGAAAACGTAACTTGGTGCGAAATTCAAATGAATTGCCTCCAAATTCAATTTTTTAGTTAAATTGTTTCGTTTTTTATCCCGATTTCCAACTTAAATTGTTTTGTTACGCCGAATCCAAATTCAAATAATGTGTCGTCTTTTACAATATGTAAAAATCAAATGGATATAATTTTTAATGTCGCAACCTTTTTTGTTACTCTCACTTTAGGAATTGAATATTAATTCCCAATATCAATATATATTTATCTATGTAACTATATCTACAGTTATATGTCAATTTGGATAAAAGAGGAGGAAAATTACGTGGCAAACTTCTTCCTACTTCCGCAGATAATTTCCGATAACTAACAGAAGTTATTTGAGTCTCTAGCATTCTTATTTATCATATCCTCCTAGTAAATCCATGAAAACAATTTTGCCGTTAGGGTTCGAAACAGGAAGCAAATCACTTTGTTCGATGTTGAATTTTCTAGCATATCCCCTGCTCGGGATTAAACTGCGGCATTCCATTATCCATTACTGCTACTTGGGATCGAATAAAAAGGCTTCCAATTTTTACTGGGGATTGGTAAAATAGGTACCAAAATAGTTTTTGAAAGGGGGGGGGGTGGATACCACACACACATATATAAATATATACATATATTACAGATATATGTGGGTAAGCTCTTCACACCGCTCCAGTATCTCTCCCCCCAGAGATTCAGGGAAACGACTTCGTTTTCTGTTAGGTCGGATTCCCAAGCCAAGGTACCTCCAATGCGGCTGAGTGGTTAACAAAGTCTCGGGAGAAAAGAAAGGTCCACCCACTGCTCGGAAAACTACGTAAAAAACGGGATCAGCTCAGGATCAAGTAAGTGGTAAAAAAAAGATGTCCGACAGTTGAAATTAACTGAGAAAGAGAGAAGGGGGAGGGGGAAACTGGAAGCGAAGCAAAGAAGATGATGAGGGGGTCGAAAAATCCCAAAGTTCTGACTGAGGTTGAAAAATCTACCAGTCTCATTTTCCTGTAGTAACTCCCGGGAGTAGGGAGTACGCTGCCTCGATAAATGACTTCCCATTCTCGGAGGGGCCAATGTTGTAGCGACCTAATCTTATCTCACCGCGAAGGTACGGAACTACACCTACACCGCGTCGCAGCTTAAGAAAAAAATAGGGGAACCCAGAAATGGTTTGAGGAGCTGAGTGAGGGAATGACTATGACCATTGCCATTGGAAAATCTTCCAAGGAGCCGAAAGATTTATTTGATAGTATGGATGACTGGCTCAGGAGAGATCGTTTCGTCTTCGTGGGTTGGTCTGGTCTACTACTGTTTCCCACCGCTTACTTCGCTTTGGGCGGCTGGTTCACGGGTACAACCTTTGTCACTTCATGGTACACCCATGGATTAGCTAGTTCTTACTTGGAGGGATGCAACTTTCTGACTGCCGCGGTCTCTACTCCTGCTAACAGTTTGGCCCACTCCTTGCTCCTTTTGTGGGGCCCTGAAGCTCAAGGAGATTTCACCCGTTGGTGCCAATTAGGAGGTTTATGGACCTTCGTTGCTCTCCACGGCTCTTTTGCTCTAATAGGTTTTATGTTACGCCAATTCGAACTTGCAAGGTCCGTACAACTACGCCCCTACAACGCAATAGCTTTCTCCGCCCCAATTGCGGTTTTTGTCTCCGTATTTTTGGTTTACCCCTTGGGGCAATCTGGTTGGTTTTTCGCACCCAGTTTCGGCGTAGCCGCCATCTTCCGATTCATTCTATTTTTTCAAGGTTTTCATAATTGGACTCTGAATCCATTTCATATGATGGGGGTTGCGGGAGTCCTCGGCGCGGCCCTTTTATGCGCCATCCACGGTGCTACAGTTGAAAATACTCTATTTGAAGACGGTGACGGAGCAAACACATTCCGCGCATTCAATCCGACTCAGTCTGAGGAAACTTATTCAATGGTAACCGCGAATCGTTTTTGGTCCCAAATATTCGGTGTTGCTTTCTCCAACAAACGTTGGTTACACTTCTTTATGTTATTTGTGCCAGTGACAGGTTTATGGATGAGTGCTATTGGAGTAATTGGTCTCGCCCTCAATTTACGTGCGTACGACTTTGTCTCTCAAGAGATTCGGGCAGCAGAAGATCCCGAGTTTGAGACTTTTTATACAAAAAATATCTTACTAAACGAAGGTATTCGTGCCTGGATGGCAGCTCAGGATCAGCCCCACGAAAACCTTGTATTTCCCGAGGAGGTTTTACCCCGTGGAAACGCTCTTTAATGGAACCCTCTCGCTGGGTGGCCGCGATCAGGAAACCACAGGTTTTGCTTGGTGGGCTGGCAATGCCCGACTAATTAACCTGTCTGGTAAATTGCTTGGTGCCCACGTAGCTCATGCCGGCCTGATTGTCTTCTGGGCTGGAGCTATGAATTTGTTTGAAGTGGCTCACTTCGTATCGGAGAAGCCTATGTATGAGCAGGGATTAATCCTACTTCCCCACCTGGCTACTCTAGGTTGGGGGGTGGGTCCCGGGGGGGAGGTATCCGATACCTTTCCTTATTTCGTTTCCGGAGTACTCCACTTGATTTCCTCTGCAGTTTTGGGATTCGGGGGTATCTATCACGCCCTGATCGGACCCGAAACTTTGGAGGAATCCTTTCCTTTCTTCGGTTATACTTGGAAAGATAAAAATAAGATGACCACAATTCTCGGTATTCATTTAATACTACTAAGTTTTGGAGCTTTTCCCTTAGTTTTTAAAGCACTCTATTTCGGAGGGTTGTATGACACATGGGCACCCGGGGGTGGAGATGTAAGAGAGATTACAAGCCTTACTCTAAGTCCTAATATTATCTTTGGCTATCTACTAAAATCCCCTTTTGGGGGAGAGGGATGGATTGCTAGTGTGGATAATCTGGAAGATATCATCGGGGGACATGTATGGTTGGGATCCATTTGTCTTTTTGGCGGAATTTGGCACATATTAACGAAACCGTCTGCCTGGGCTCGTCGCGCTCTCGTATGGTCCGGAGAAGCTTACTCATCCTACAGCTTGGGAGCCCTTGCTATTTTCGGTTTCACCGCCTGCTGTTTCGTATGGTTCAACAACACGGCATATCCTAGCGAGTTTTATGGTCCCACCGGTCCAGAAGCTTCTCAAGCTCAAGCTTTCACCTTTCTTGTCAGGGACCAACGCCTCGGGGCCAACATAGGTTCTGCTCAAGGACCTACTGGGTTGGGTAAATACCTGATGCGTTCCCCCACGGGAGAAATTATTTTTGGAGGCGAAACTATGCGCTTCTGGGACCTTCGTGCTCCTTGGTTAGAGCCCTTAAGGGGTCCCAACGGTTTAGACCTTAGTAAGTTAAAGAGGGATATACAGCCGTGGCAGGAGCGACGATCCGCGGAGTATATGACTCACGCCCCTCTGGGTTCTCTAAACTCCGTAGGTGGAGTAGCAACCGAGATCAACGCCGTGAACTATGTATCTCCCCGAAGTTGGTTGGCAACCTCCCACTTTGTCCTGGGATTCTTCCTTTTCGTGGGTCACCTATGGCATGCGGGTAGGGCTCGCGCAGCCGCAGCTGGGTTTGAAAAAGGAATTGACCGCGATACCGAACCCGTTCTTTCCATGACACCCCTTAATTAAATAATTAAAACTTGGAAAAAACAATATGTTTATGTTGAGGTGATTATGAAGAAATAGGAATCCTCACTTCCTTGTTTTCGCCACATCCTCATGTCGGTGCCAGATTCATTACATCCAGATAAACTCTATCTATTCGAATAGATAGAGTTTATCTGGTAATAAATAATACCAAGTTTTCTTCAGTGGAGTAGGGGGAGAAAAAAAATTCGTAAGTTCGTAAGACTAGTAATAACTGCCGCCCCTTCTGTCCAATATTTTTACGACGTAATAGAAGTAGTAGGAGAGAGAGGGATTCGAACCCTCGATAGCATTTCATTGCCATGCCAGTTTTCAAGACTGGAGCCTTAAACCGCTCGACCATCTCTCCCAGCTAAGCTTATATTCCACCCGCAGAGATATTCAATCACGCCTTTTAGACACTTCTGATAATAGATAAGAAGGTGTTCAATATCTATCTATCTATAGATTTTGATAGATATCCTTTTTTTAATCAAAATATTTCTATACCACGAAAGATGCAGAATGAAAATAATTCTGACCGTGGAGTTGTTACAGATAATCATCCCGAATATCGGAATTCAAACTAATTATTACTCAATAATAACCTTATTAAATTTGAGATAGTTAGTAGCAAAAAGGGAAGGTATTCGCGCCCCGTCGACAAAGTAAGTCGCGGCGGGGAGAGAGTTCCGTCGGATGAGGATTGGATGGTATGAACAACCTATTCCTTATGTGGAAACAATCAGAATTATGACTATCGCGTTCCAATTGGCTTTATTTGGATTAATTGCTATCTCATTCCTACTAGTTGTAGGCGTGCCCGTTGCGTTTGCATCCCCCGGCGGCTGGTCCAACAATAAAAATATTGTCTTTTCAGGGGCTTCATTATGGATCGGATCAGTTTTTTCGGTAGGTATACCCAACTCTTTCATCTCCTAACTATTGTTTCGGTTCCTCCCCTCGTAATTCACCGTTACGGGTGGAGACGCCAAATGAAAGAAATTTGCACCCGTCTAAATTTTTAGAAAAGGGCTACAACGATGAAGTTAATTTCAACTTCATGAGGGAGTAAATAAGTTAGGCCCCCCCAATTAATTGAATTTATCACGTATAAACTAAATACGTAATCGAGTTTCTCAATTAATAGGAACTCATCACGGCGTTAAAATGGGATGGTAGATTATGCGGATATAGTTGAATGGTAAAATATCTCTTTGCCAAGGAGATGACGCGGGTTCGATTCCCGCTATCCGCCTATCCTATAGAAAATAAATGGGTCACGTCCTATATAGAAATATGCATAAAAAATTTTAGATGAAATATTAGAAACCGGTTGGAAAGGGAGAACAATCCAATATTTCCTCTCTCAAAACTTCGTTTCTTTCTTTCCTTGAATGAAAGGAAATTTCAAGATGAAACAGTTTTGTTGAGATAGCCCTTTCGCCAGCAAATGCGTATCACAATTGATAATTGGTATGCAGGGGGGGGGGGGGACAGCTACTTGCTAATTTTTTCAATGAATGGTATACTTACTACTAGTAGAAACGCTAGACGTGGGTGACATACTTGCCACATATGTCAGTTGCTACCGAACAATCCGAATCGGATCAGTGTTTTCATTTGTGGCCGGATCGGCGTTGTTCGCTGATAGTCAGCAGAGGGCGATATAGTCAAGCGGTAAGACGTAGGACTGCAAATCCTTAATCCCCCAGTTCGAATCTGGGTGTCGCCTAACAATAAAATCTCTACGTATAGAAAGATGAAGAACTAGATCTATTTAGTTTACTTGAATTTCTTAATTTAGGTAGTTCCGGGGATTGTTTGTTGCGCCCAAATCGGATACAGGTTGAGGTGCTCTATAGTCTGTTATAGCCTGTCACATTTCATGTGTCTCGATGCGTCCACGCATAAACAATCCCAATTTATTATATCACTAATTAGTAGTCGGAAACTCCAAATCACCGAAATTTTTGAGAGGGAAAACGTTAACTGGTACCATTGAAAAAAGAAAAGAAATAGATTTTTGAAGACACAGTCTCTCGCGTCATTGGAGTATCCTATCAGGCAGGCGTCTGCTCCTCGCCAGCAACACGCCTCGAGCTTCTTCAAGCTTTACATCGTATTTGGACTTATAAATAATAAATAATTAGTGGAAATAAAGAGAGTAAATAGATGGGAATTACAACTACGGATTCAGTTACTATAGCTTGGGCTGCCCTGACGGTGATTTCTACATTTTCCCTCTCACTTGTAGTTCGGGGGAGAAGCGGGTTGTAACAAACGTCTAGCCGAGCCTTCACTAGTTTGATTCGAAGAATACACGTCGCCGTGGAGAGGCCACCGATTTGTGTCTCCCCCACCCTAATTTTTTTTTTCGAATGAAAAAGTGCGGCGCAGCCGTTTCTTATTGGATTTATTTCTTCTGCCCTCGCTCGTGGTGTAATCATTGTTACCCATTAATTTTAGAAATTTCTTGACGTGACATTGCGTCGGGGAGAAAATTAACCAAATATTTTGAGTAAATTGATAGTTTCTACCTGTTTTTTCTTTCCCATCTAATATACTGTAATTTGCTGGATACAGCGTGGACGGAAATACACAAATATAGCTAAATCGGTATTTTTGAGTAGTAACTACGCGCACGGGTACGTCTAAAGAACCTTCTTACAAAGAAAGGGGAGGCTGAATATAAATAAGTGAATTTTATAGAAGAGGAAGCAAATATCTCGGGGAGTTCTAATTAACCCGAATTCCTTTTTTCCATTTGCCATTTCAAAACAAAAATTGAAATAACGAATTGGATCAATTGCGTAATTTAATAGATTGATTTTTTTGTCACTACCGAAAAGAAGCTATCTCGGTTGTTGTTAGCTCACCTATTTGTTAACTCAAATTTCAATTATTTCATCTGATGTTATGAATGTGCCCGGAATGAAAGACAGAGAATGAATATATACTTAACCTACACCTGAGATTATACCTACGGTTCAGATACTTCACCCCGTTTCGCCTGGTTTGTTTAGGTTGATTCACCCCTTTGGAAGAGGTATACGGAAAAATCTACCCAAATGTTCTAGTCAAATGCCCAATATTAGGCATTAGGTAGAAACCAGCTTTGTAGGAAGCAAGAGTAATTCAATGAGAAATAAAAATTGATAGATCACTTTTTTGATCTATCAATTTTGGGCAATTCCATTGGGAAATGATGCGTGATACGTGGTAACCGGGAAGAAAGAAGCAGTATAAAAACGCATAGATTCCGATTGGCAGAAAAAAACTAATCAAGAAGGGGCGCTAAGTTCGGAGTAAGTTGCTACCACAACCGGAGTGGCACAAAATTTCTGTACGGAATCTGGATTAATTGTTTGCATATCGCTCCATTTCACGAGTGAAGAGCAAACGGTGCCCCCTTCGTTTCCCCTTCCTAGTTGTTCCCGCATACGAAGTTTATTAACAAATTGGTAATCAAATTAGTTATCCATTACTAGTTATTCTGCGCGGCCGTTTGAATGTAAAGAATAAGTAGAAAAGCTGTCGGGATCAGAATAAAAAGTGCGGTAGCTACAAACGCAAGAATATTTACTTCCGTATTGGTAGTTCAAATCATCAATTGGAAAATAGCTCGAGCAGTTTCATTGAAAAAAACTCTCGGACTCTGTTGTGAACCATCTATTCCTAATTAGTCGGGTCGACCGAATCTCTATTCTCTATTCTTGGTTAATCAAATGGAAAAAAAAATATCGAAGTTGAATCTTCGATATCGATTACATAGTATATCACGAAATGAAATCTCGAGAATACCTATTCCTTGCTTTCGCAAAATATCAGCCTACTCCCGACACCTCTGCTTCGGATTAGTTTATACCATAAAAATGGTATAAAAAAATTAATGGAATGATTAGTCTAATCCCAATTTAGATTGTTCAATCAATTGATTCTTTCGTCATTTCCTTGTTACTTTTTCTAGATTGACAAATTCTAGGTAATGCCATTACCTTCTTAAGAGGTAATCCGGCCCCCATCGTCTAGAGGCCTAGGACACCTCCCTTTCACGGAGGCGACGGGGATTCGAATTCCCCTGGGGGTATTCATCTTTAACTTATGGGTCGATGCTCGAGTGGTTAATGGGGACGGACTGTAAATCCGCTGGCGACGCCTACGCTGGTTCGAATCCAGCTCGACCCAAGCCCGAGGCTGTAGATTTAACTTTGAACTAGCACATTTTGTTGGAGTTCATCGGGATTGACGGGTCTCGAACCCGCAACTTCCGCCTTGACAGGGCGGTGCTCTAACCGATTGAACTACAATCCCAACAATTAGTTCGATTAGAGTCTATGTAGCAATTGCCTCGGAGTCAACGACGAGTCAGCGATCTTTTTTTTTTCTACCTCCCTTTCTGTAGATTCAAACTATTAGTTGGCAATACTGAAATTGCTGTTGGCAATACTGAAATTGCTATGGACGGAAGGGATAACATCTGTCTGTTTTTTATAAGTGCTGGTAATCAAAATTCTTGATGTGATATAATTACTAGAAATACTTCACTGCTACGTATTTATTGGCTCCTCCCCTCAATTTCGACAAAAAAGCTTAGTTAGGTTTATTAAATCTGGATCGGAAAGATGTCTCTTATTTACAGCTCATGAAAATGATTGAACTTGTGGTACGAAAAAAGTTGCGAAGAGTAAAATAGAACTTTTTCCACACCTTCCTTGTCTACTCGTTGGCATGTGAATATTTATCCATATGAATATTTATCTCCAAACGATTGCGGAGATAAAAGAAATTGATTGCCAATTTTTTGGAGGCTCGGGTTGCGATGCCCTATACATAGAAAGATGAAGATACAAAAATTTAATGAATATTTTTTTAATTGAGGATGAGTCTCAATTTATCATTTTATTGGGAGGAAGTGGAAATATGCCCGTACTACCAGAACTTGCACAAATTCAATTCGAAGGGTTTAATCGATTTGTTCATGAAAGATTGCTTGAAGAACTTGAAAATTTTCCGAAAATTGAAGACACAGATAAGGAAGTCGAATTCTGATCTATTAGTGGACAGTACCAATTGACGCAACCTTCAGTCGAAGAGAGAGATGCCGCGTATCAATGTGTCACATACTCATCCGATCCATATGTACCAGTTTAATTAACTCGTAGAGAAAATCAAGTGGTGCAAGAAGAAGACGTGCGGCCCGGATCTATTCCTTGGATGAATTCTAAAGGGACGTCTATTATCAATGGAGTTGCCAGAGTTTTAGTGAATCAAATCTTGAGAAGTCCCGGTATTTACTACAACCGAGAATCGGATCAAAAAGGAATTTTCACATATACTAGCACTGTAATTTCGGATCGGGGAGGGAGATTCAAATCAGAAATGGATAGGAAAGGAAAAATTTGGGTTCGTATTAGCAAGAAGAAGAAAATATCCATCTTGATCTTATTAGTAGCTATGGGGTTAGGCAAAAGAGATATCTTACAAAATGTTCGTTATCCCAAGATTTTTTCAAATATGTTAGAAAAGCAAGAAGGGGCTGTCGAATCGTCAGAGGATGCTACAGCGGAACTTTACAAGCACTTATACTCTGCCACAGATGCGGATATCTCGTTTTCAGAATCTATATTCAAGGAATTATAGAAGAGGTTTTCTCAGCATAGATGTGAGTTGGGGCGGATTGGTCGACGAAACCTGAACATCAAATTAACTCTTGATGTACCCGAAACGGAACATTTTTTGCTACCACAAGACGTACCAGCAGCCGCAGATCACTCAATAGAAATAAGCTACGGAATGGGCAACCTCGACGACATAGATCACCTGAAAAATCGACGTGTTCGATCTGTAGCGGATTCGCCTCAAGAACAAATGAAATTAGCCCTAAACCGCTTGGAGAATTCGATTCGACAAAATATATCTAGGGCTGTTAGGCGAAAACGCGCGATAACGCCCCGGGGATTGGTGACGCCTGCACCGGTAATAGCAACATTCAAAGAGTTTTTTGGATCACACCCCTTATCACAATTTCTAGACCAAATTAACCCATTATCAGAAATGGTTCATAAACGAAGATTAAGCTCCGTAGGTCCTGGAGGGTTGACACGGCGAACCGCCAGTTTTCAAGCTAGAGATATTCATTTTAGTCATTATGGTCGCATCTGCCCGATCGAAACATCGGAAGGCATGAATGCTGGTCTTATTTCGTCACTAGCTATTCAGGCAGAAGTTAGTAATTCCGGGTCTTTGCAAAGCTCGTACCTCAAAATTTCGGAATCATTGGAAAAGGAGCAATTAATCGACTCATCTCCCACTGAAGATGATTACTGCCGAATAGCAACTGAAAATTCATTAATATCCCAATGGAGAACTAGAGAGAAGGAACTCATACCGGTTCGATATCAGCAAGAATTCCTCAGCGTCCTTTGGGAACAAGTTGATTTTCGAAGCATTCATCCCTCACATTATTTCTCTGTCGGGGCTTCTCTTATTCCATTCATTGAGCATAATGATGCGAACCGTGCCTTAACGGGTTCTACCATGCAACGTCAGGCGGTTCCACTAGTTAATCCCGAAAGATGCTTTGTAGGGACTGGGTTAGAAAGTTAAGTAGCTTCAGATTCAGGAAGTGTAGTTGTATCTGAACGAGAAGGATAAATCCAATATATTGGCGGCAATAGAATTGAACTATTATCAATCGACGAAGCGCAAAGCAATGATGTGGTTTTATGTGTTACAAATAATATATTAAAAATATATGAGCGTTCCAACAGCAATACCTGTGTACACCAGAAGTCTACGGCTTCGGCGGGAGAATTACCGAAACGCGGAGAAGTCATCGCGGATGGGGCAGCAACCGCTAGGGGGGAATCAGCTTCAGGTAGAAATATCTTAGTAGCCTACATGCCATGGGAAGGCTACAACTTCGAAGATGCAGTGTTGATTAGTGAACGCCCAATATACGAAGACATCTCCACATCTCTTCACATTGAAAGACACGAAGTTGAAGTCTGCGTAACAAATCAGGGTCCCGAAAGGGTTACCAAGCAAATACCTCAATTGGATAGTCATGCACTTCGACACTTAGACGATAATGGGCTCGTCGAATCGGGATCTTGGGTAGAGGCTGGGGATGTCTCGGTGGGTAAACCGACGCCCCAAGAGGGGGCAGATTCATCACGTGCTCCAGAAGGGAGATTATTACAAGCCATTTCCGGTATACAATTAGTTAACGCGAGAGAAAGCTGTCTGAAAGTTCCAATTGGTGGAAGAGGTCGAGTCACTGACGTCAGGTGGGTCTATCCCGAAGATGATACTTCGAACGATTCAGAAGTCATTCATATCTATATATTGTAAAGGCGTAAGATACAAGTAGGTGATAAGATAGCTGGCAGACATGGAAATAAAGGTATTGTGTCAAAAATATTACCTAGAAAGGATATGCCTTATTTGCAAGATGGGACACCAGTCGACATGATATTAAGTCCTTTAGGAGTACCTTCATGAATGAATGTGGGACAGATTTTCGAATGCCTACTCGGGTTAGCCGGGGAGTTTTCAGAAACCCATTACCGTATAGTACCTTTCGATGAGAGATACGAGCGGGAAGCTTCGAGAAAACTAGTATTTGCAGAACCCTGTAGGGCGAGTGCGAGTACTCATAATCCGTGGTTATTTGAACCCGATCACCCCGGAAAGAGTCGACTGATCGATGGACGAACGGGTGATCCCTTCGTGCAACCTGTTACAACTGGAAAAGCCTATATGATGAAATTGATTCATCAGGTCGACGATAAAATTCATGCGCGATCCAGCGGACCTTATGCACTTGTTACACAGCAACCTCTCAAGGGGAGATCCAGACGGGGGGGACAACGGGTTGGAGAAATGGAAGTCCGGGCTTCGGAGGGTTTTGGCGTGTCTTATACGTCGCAAGAAATGCTTACAATTAAATCAGATCATATTCAGGCTCGTTACAAGGTACCTAGTGCAATTATGATTGGAAAACCTGTTTCCAAACCCAATACCGTTCCGGAGTCTTTCCGATTGCCAGTTCGAGAGTTACGTCGTATGGGTTTAAACCTGGAGCACAGTTTCATAGTCGAGGAAGATTTGGAGAGGCAGACTGAAAACATTTGATATCTAATTGAAACTTCTTTCATGAATAATAATCAATCAAATTTTTTTCTATTATGATTCATCGAGCTAATTATCAACAGCTTCGGATTGGACTGGCTTCCCCCGAACAGATTCGTGGTTGGGCTGAAAGGGAGTTACCCAATGGAGACGTCATCGGGCAAGTCGATTAACCTTACACGTTGCATCATAAGACCCATAAACCAGAGAGAGATGGCTCATTTCGTGAAAGGATACTTGGACCCATAAAAAGCGGTGTCTGTGCCTGTGGAAACTATCGATCTATCAATAATGAAGAAGAGTATTCTAATTTCTGCAAACATTGTGGAGTTGAGTTTACCGACTCCCGGGTTCGAAGATATCGAATGGGATATATTAAACTTGCGTGTCCGGTAACCCATGTGTGGTTTTTAAAACGAATTCCTAGTTATATTGCAAATCCACTTGCCAAACCTCTTAAAGAACCAGAAAGCCCAGTATATCGCGATGTGTGACTCGATTGTATGTGTCGATCATTACAGATTGATTGGAAGCTGTCATTCCATGCAAAAGTGGGAGGCCTCTAACCGACATGTTCCTCGCGTCGATCGAGGATTATTGTCTAACTCGGGATAAAAACTACCGCGTATAGAACGGGGACCCCCTCCATGGTCAATTCTTGTCAAAAAATCCAGAGATTGGGCTTCGTAATAACTACTTCCATTTCAGTTAATAAAAGAAAACTCAAGTCCTTTTTAACACAATCCCTTGGTTTCATTTCCCCAAAAAAGACTTTCTAAATAATATTATCTAAATATGGTTATGAAAATCTAATCATCGCATCGATTTTTCTATTCGATTCAACTAGTAGCCATCGAAGTGGAATGGAAACCCAAAGAGGGAAGTGATCGCATTGGGAACAAGGGAAATATCTCCAGCCTACGACTAAACTAAGAAAAAAATATGGAGGGGGAAAACTACTTCTTCTTCAGTAGGTCGCTCAATACGGAGGGGGGTCCAAGACTACTCGAGAGAAACAAGTTGAAACCCGAGTAATGAGCAACTATTTTATCTTCGATGAGACAGTGTTACCAAGTCTCAAAAACGTCAAATTGTTTCAATTTGACGCTTAGTTATTTGAGCCGGATGAGGGGAAACACTCGTGTCCGATTCTAAGGGGGGGGGGGGGTCTGCCCCACCTATCCCAATCTCTTTCTTGCTAGGCCCGTGGCCGGAAGGCCCAACCTATTAAGATTGCGGGGTTTGTTCAATTACGAGGACCGATCCTGGAGAAATATGCTTCCTATCTTTTTCTCCACTCAAAATTATGAAACGCTTCAGGGGAACGAAATCGCCACCGGGGGGGATGCCGTCGAAAAAGGATTAACTAGTTTGGATCTGCAAAGTGTTATGGATCGTGCATATTTGGAGTGGCAGGCGCCGGCAAAGCAAAGGCCTGTTGGGAATGAATGGGAAGATCGAACAATTCAAAGGAGAAAAGATCTTCTGGTCAGACGGATGAAATTAGCAAAGGATTTTTTACGCACGAACCTAAAACCAGAATGGATGGTTTCAAATCTCTTGCCGGTTCTTCCACCTGAATTGAGACCAATAGTTGAATCGTATGAAGGTGAATTAGTTACTTCCGACCTTAATGAACTTTATAGAAAGGTAATTCATCGAAATAATACTCTCGTTGAATTTTTATCGGGCAGTGAATTTACGCCGGAGGGATTAATCGTTTGTCAGAAAAGACTTATTCAAGAAGCTGTAGACGCTCTCATCGATAATGGTATACGGGGGCAACCAATGAGGGATATTAATAATAGACCCTACAAGTCATTTTCGGAGGTTATTGAGGGCAAAGAGGGACGATTTCGCGAGAATTTGCTCGGAAAACGAGTCGACTATTCGGGTCGCTCCGTCATTGTCGTAGGCCCATCTCTTTCACTACATCAATGTGGATTACCTCGAGAAATGTCAATTGAACCTTTTCAAGTATTTGTAATTCGTAACTTGATTGGATGACATCTCGCTTGTAATCTGCGAGCGGCTAGGGGTATGATACGTAAAGGAGATCCCATTATATGGGAAGTTCTTCGGGAAGTTATGCGGGGTCACCCCATACTACTGAATCGGGCACCTACTTTGCATAGGCTAGGTATACAGGCATTTCAGCCCATCTTAATAGAGGGACGTGCCATTCGTTTGCATCCATTGGTTCGTGGGGGGTTTAATGCAGATCTCGACGGAGATCAGATGGCCGTCCATGTGCCCCTATCTCTCGAAGCTCAGATTGAAGCTCGTCTCCCGATGTTTTCGCACATAAATTTGTTATCCCCTGCTACGGGCGATTCCGTATCTGTCCCGAGTCAAGACATGCTTCTCGGTCTCTATGTACTAACAATTGAGAATAAGCAAGGAATTTATGGAAACAGACACTCCGTTTTCGTGGGAGGGGGTGATGCCTACTCTGCTGGAATACCCAGTTTCGGTAGTTACCACGACGTACTCAGGGCCAAGGAATCAAATCAAATTGATTTCTGTAGTTTTTTATGGCTTCGATGGGAAATTAATTTGGAAATGATTAGTTCGAAAATTCGTGAATTACCTATTGAATCTCAATATGAATCCTTGGGAACCTCTCTTCACTCTTATGATAATTATCAGATTAGGAAGTGTAAGAAGGGGTATATCTTAAGTATACATGTACTTACCACGGCTGGCCGAATTTTGTTTAATCAACAATTGAGGGAAGCAATACAAGGTGTGTCGAAGGCTTTTCCGTGTGCCACTTCACTGTGTGCGCACCGGATATGATTACACAAGACGAAATGCCCACATCTAACCGCAATAATGAAAAATAAAAAATCTTTTAAATATAAATATATTTATATATTTAATAACTAATTAATAAATCACTTAAATTCAAATTATTGATTAATAAAGACCACAAGATAAAAAGATATATTAAGTTGAGGTTTCTATAATGACGAATCAAACTGAATTACCGTTCTGCAATAAAACAATGGATAGGGTTGCGATGAGGCGACTCATCAGCAGGTTAGTCGTTTGTTTCGGGGTTGCATCTACAACAAATATTTTGGATCAAGTTAAGATTTCGGGTTTTCAGCAAGCTACAAAAGCATCTGTCTCACTGGGCATTGACGATCTCCTAGCAGTGCCGTCTAGGGGATGGCTTGTACAAGACGCTGAGAGATAAAGTTACGTGTCGGAGCAGCATTATCGCTGCGGTAGTCTGCATGCCGTAGAGAAATTACGTCAATCAATTGAAGCCTGGTACGCTACAAGCGAATGTTCAAAACGGGAAATGAATCCCAGTTTCAAAATGATCGATCCTTTAAATCCAGTCCACATGATGTCTTTTTCGGGGGCTCGAGGAAGTATATCTCAAGTCCATCAGTTGCTCGGCATGAGAGGATTGATGTCGGATCCCCGGGGACAAGTAATTGATCTACCCATCCGAAGAAACCTCCGCGAAGGCCTATCCTTGACAGAATATATCATCTCTTGCTATGGTGCCCGCAAGGGCGTTGTGGATACCGCCGTTCGAACCTCTGATGCCGGATACCTGACACGCAGACTCGTTGAAGTGGTTCAACACATTGCCGTACGCAGAAAAGATTGCGAAACGACTAAAAGCATTGCTTTACTTAATATCATCGAAGAGAAACGAGAATCTATTAGAACAATATCATATCAAAAATTGGTTGGACGTGTGCTGGCAGATAATGTCTACCGGGATGTCAGATGTATCGCCACTCGTAATCAAGATATCAGTGATGGACTGGCTAGTAACTCAGTAGTATCGACGCAGCCGATATATGTGAGATCTCCTTTGACACGTAAAAGCATTTTCCGGATTTGTCAGTTGCGTTATGGTCGGAGTCTTGCTCAGTACGACTTAGTGGAATTGGGGGAAGCCGTTGGTATCATTGCGGGTCAATCCATTGGAGAACCGGGAACTCAATTAACATCAAGAACTTTTCATACGGGTGGGGTATTTACGGGCGATATCGCAGAATACGTACGAATTCCGTTTAATGGACTTATTAATTCTGATGGGAGGCTTGTTTACCCCACACGTACACGACATGGACATCCTGCTTGGATGTGTCGAAATGATCTATCTGTTGTTATTACGAGTTGTGGCAATATACATAATTTTGTCGTGCCAGCTCGAAGTCTACTTATGATTCGAAGCGGTCAGTATGTTGAGGCGCAGCAAATCATTGCGGAAGTACGAGCCAAGGAATTTCCCCTTAAGGAACGTATCCAAAAAGCTATCTATCCAAATTTAAGAGGAGAAATTCACTGGAGTAAATTTGTGTGGCATGTACGCGATTGCATAAGCAATCCCACTCGTGTCGTACGCGAAGCGGGTCATATCCGGATTCTTTCAGGAGTTTATAACGAATCCAACGAATGCTACTTGTTCCATAAAGATCAAGATAGAGTTGGTATCAAATTCAACTCTACCGAAAGGAGATGCAATTCCTTCGAAACAATTGGTGAAGGTAAAATCGATGCCGCCAACTGGGAAGGTTCGCAAAAAAGTATCGAAGAATTTGGAATCGATTCAAAATGTTTTTTAAGTTGGTCAAAACCTCCGATATCTAACTATATTTTATCTAATATCAAGGTGGAGCGGTCCCAAAAAACTGAATCCGTTTCTCTGTCGTTGGAAAGACAACAAGGAAATCTCAACGAATCCTGTTTCGTAAATATTGATGTTCAATTAAATATCATTTTGGCTGAAAGTGATGTCTTCGCCATCTACGACAAATTTGAGTATCAAACCGGTACTTCGGGGATTCTAAAATATGGCACCATAGAAGTTGAATCTATCGATAAAGAGATATTCGTTTTTGATGGTGAGGCGGAAGATGGTAAGGTGGAAAAGATGACTTGCGGCTCATGGTATAGAGTAGTCGGGGGAGGCAATTCCTTCCTAATTCCCGAGGAGTCTTATACTATATATGAACCCCCATCATCTATTTTGGTAACAAACAATACTATTGTAGAAGAAGGCGCGCGAATAACTGATACTATTAGTAGTAAAACACGTGGACTAATCCGAATCGAAAAGACATTAACAAATAATATTATGGTAAGAGTATTACCCGGATATATCCATAATCCGGGAAGGCCAACTAATATACCCAGACAAGATATTAATCTAGTAGAACCAGGTAATATGATTCCTGATGGAATTGAAGCCGAGGATTGGGTTTACCTCCAATCAGTTACACTTTACAGGAGAAGAAAGACCTCTGTCCCGGTAAGACCAGTTGTAAAATACGACGTATCTAGCGACTCTTTGGTGCAAGGAGTCTTCCGTGTTGATAGGCCGAAAACGCAGAAACGCATGAAAGCTCAAACCTCTCTATGTATCTCTCATAAAAATGGTGAGAGAATCGAAATGATTAACCACATGACTACTCAATTAGTTCGAACTTTTTTAGTAGCTGGGTGGCCAAGACGCCTTCATGAGACCCCTTTTAAGAAAAAGAACTACTTATCTCTCACCAGTGTGAGAATTAATAATCTCTTCAGTACTTTTCTTCAGGTTAATTTAGTGTCGTCTCCCCCTGCAAGAAGGCTTGGGGTCAGTCAGGTTTCTCGAAAATTGGTGTCTGTTGACAAGCCCTTTCTCGCTCAAGTCAATCTATCTGACGACGGCAATGATTTAGTTCTCAAATATCAGAGCATTACTGTTCATTCGGTGTCGGAGCGTGGTGCATCTTTCCTAACTTTGTCACCGTTTGACTTTTCTCGTAATAATATCCTTGCTGATTCAACCAGTAATAACTACGATAAAAGAGTTGGGGAATATTTACCCTGCTCAGAATCAAGTATAGTCAGCTCAACCGGGAGTCCGAAAAACGTTTCATTCAGTTTCAAATGTGAATCTTTTTCAGAAAAGTTTCCAAATCTAAATAGTAAAGAGAGGTTGATTAACTTCGAGAGATCGAGCTTCACTTGTTGTCAATCAAAATTTGAAGAGGTAGGTCTATCGGGGACTTCACACGCTACTTCCTACTTATTGGCTCCCCCTTATTTGGCACCGAGTAGCAACCCCCCCCTCTTCAGAAATTATTTTCTTGATTATTCGACAGATACGTATGCCGTAGATACGTCGGAATATCGACACCAACATCGGTATCTAATCGATGAAAACAAATTAATATTGAAATGTCCTATAAATCCTTTTTTCAATAGATTTCTGTTGAAGAAGCCAATTTATTCGCCGCCAAAATTTTCTAGTCGGGGAATTCTTTCAATTAATCTGGGACTACTAATCAGTAGAAATCGATTTTTCTGTGGAAGTAGTGTATTCCTACAGTCCGGTCAGGTTGTAGCCATTCACCGAGATTACTTATTAGTCAGAACTGGTAAAACTCTGCTGGCAACTCGGGGAGCAGCTCCTCATAAGATATCTGGAGACATCATTGGGGAGGGGGATACATCAATAACGTTACCGTATGATAGGTCAAAATCTGGAGACATAACGCAGGGTCTTCCGAAGGTTGAGCAGCTGCTAGAATCTCGTTCTGTTACTTCTATTCCAGTAAGAATCGAAGATCTTTTCAGAAGATGGAATCAGGGTATTACGAAATTAATTGGGAACCTCTGGAGCCACTTCCTAAGTGCTGGAACAAGTATGGAATACTGCCAACTAATTTTAATTAATGAAATTCGAGAAGTTTACGAATCTCAAGGGGTACAAATATCTGACAAACATCTAGAAATTATTATTCGGCAACTGACATCAAGGGTTGTAGCATCGGAAGATGGGATAACCAATGTCTTCTTTCCTGGGGAGCTTGTAGAGTTGTCACAAGCGGAACGGATGAATCGTGTATCAAAGAGACCAATTTTTTATGAACCCATTATACTGGGAATGACAAAGGCATCCCTCAATACTAATAGTTTTTTATCAGAGGCGAGTCTTCAAGAAACTACGCGAGTATTGGCCAAAGCTGCTCCCCGTGGTCGAATCGATCGGTTAAAAGGATTGAAGGAAAACGTTATTCTTGGTGACGCCGTCCCCGTCGGAACAGGTAGTCCAGAAATCGTTTGCCAACTAGAAGTGAATAAACGAAAGGGTTTTCATTTAGAAATAAGTAGGAATAGCAAGAACCCAACTTGGGAAACAAAGTATGATTTATGTGGTTACCACGAGAGGCGAACCATCGACCCCAATCTATTCACCCATATAGGATTGAGTCGATCCCTCCCTTATGTTAATCTTGAGGTGAGATAAGGGGTTCCCCGATATCAAATGACGTTTCTGCGCGTTTCAACCGGCAAATTTGATCACCAGATTGTAATAATTCATCAAATTTAGTTAAAATGAAACGAATTTACAGTTTTCTATACCTGAGGGGAAGATGCAACAGAAAAATTGGAATATCGATTTGGAAGGAATGATGGCAGCAGGAATTCACTTCGGTCATCAAACCCAGAAATGGAATCCCAGGATGTCACCCTATATATTTACAGAACGGAAGGGTGTTCATATCCTTGATCTAACTCAGACTGCTCGTCTTTTATCTGAAGCCTGTGATCTGGTATTTGACGCAGCAGCGGAGGGAAAGGAATTCTTAACGATTGGTACAAAACATCAGGTAGCTGATTTGATAGCAGCAGCCGCAACAAGATCTCAATGTCACTACATCAATGAAAAATGGTTAGGCGGTACGTCGACAAACTGGTTCACCACAGAGATGCGTCTTCGTAGGTTTCAATACTTACAAAACGGAGAAGATACGGGAGGATTCGACTGACTTCCGAAGCAAGAGGCGGCGATTTTGAGGGGATAACTTTTTAAATTAAAAAAGTGTCTAGGCGGCATTCAATATATGTCAAATTTACCCGATATTGTGATAATTACTGATCAACATGAATAATCTATTGCTCCCAAAGAATGTATTATTTTAGGCATTCCCACAATTTGCGTTGTTGATACAGATTGCGATCCGGATCTTGTAGATATCCCAATCCCCGGTAATGACGACGCGCGACCCTCAATCCGATGGATATTGAACAAACCAACTTTAGCTATTTGTGAAGGTCGTTCAAACTCGAAGTTTTCCGAATCAAATTGACAGACGGCAAGGATCAGAACTGCCTCGACAGCTTGTGATGAAATGGCAAAGAAATTTACATCGTAATTGGGGATATTACCTAGTTTTATCAGAAACTAAATTCCCTTCGTTTTCTTCCCCAGAACGGAGAAATTACTAATTTGCAGTGATCACCTTAAATATTTTAGATAAATTTCTCCATTGAGAGGGGGGTATTACGCACATCGAGCAGCTGCAAATTTGCGAGGTGGATGATCTGTATCAAGTATCGAGTGTAGAAGTAGGCTAACACTCTTATTGGCAAATAGGAGACTTCCAAGTTCATGCACAGGTTCTCGTAACTTCCTGGGTCGTTATCGCCTTGTCGTTGGCTTTACCCATTGTAGGTACCAGGAATCTGCAAACCATACCGACTGGCAGCCAGAATTTCATCGAGTATGTTCTCGAATTTATTAGGGATTTAACTAGGACCCAGATGGGGGAAGAGGAATACCGTCCCCGGGTTCCATTTATTGGAACGATGTTTCTATTCATTTTTGTTTCCAACTGGTCCGGTGCTTCGTTTCCCTGGCGAATCGTTCAGTTACCCCACGGAGAGTTGGCTGCACCTACCAATGATATCAACACTACTGTTGCGTTAGCCTTGCTTACATCGGTGGCACATTCCTATGCGGGTTTACACAAGAAAGGTTTCAGTTACTTCGGTAAGTATATCCAGCCAACTCCGGTACTACTACCTATTAATATTTTGGAAGATTTTACCAAACCCTTATCACTTAGTTTCCGACTGTTTGGAAATATTTTGGCTGACGAGTTGGTAGTAGCTGTTCCCGTCTCTCTAGTACCTTCAATTGTTCCTGTACCAATGATGCCTCTAGGATTATTTACAAGTGCCATACAGGCTTTGATTTTTGCCACTTTAGCTGCAGCTTATATCGGGGAATCCACGGAGGGCCACCATTAATTTAGTTGGAATGAGTCATTCCAAAAGACTATTGGAATCACGAAATAATTTTTTTGAGAACCACTCATTGGGTCGCCGTAGTGAAAAAAAGCCGTTTCCATGGTATCATGCTATAGCAATACGAGACCCCGTGTTGTCTCCCCCTCCACTCCAAATAGCGATAAGAAGGAGGGACGGGGGAGGGGTTAAGAATTCTTGCATGGCCCTCCAAATTGAAATTGAGCCATTTAAGATTTTAACTAAAAAAGAACCATTACCAAGCTAATTTCTTCTTTCATAAAGTATATACAAAATGTTTGGAAAGCAATTTATCTTTTTTCGCTTCCTGCTTGAACCAATTTAAATCTGAGTTACGCACCTACATCACAGTATATCGAATGAATTGATTAGATTGAAACTGGAATGGACATAGTTTAGTAGGTAATAATTAGTATTACCAAATACTCAAATACCAAATACTCAAATTTCTTCGATCCAATTTTACTACATCAGGCAGGAAGTCGCACTGATTAACGTAGAAAAGAGATGTGCCTTTTTCATACTTTATTATTTGTCGAAATTCAACATTAATTATGTGACATGTTACATCACAGTACTAGTTTTGATTAGATTCATGTAGAATTGATTTCTTGATTAACGTCTACTAGAAAGTCTTCGCTGCGACGAGTCTAGTTAGCACCCAACGAAACAATATTGATTAACGTAAATAAATTAGGAGGAGACTAATACGAACCCATTGATTTCTGCTGCTTCTGTTATTGCTGCTGGGTTAGCTGTAGGCCTCGCCTCAATTGGCCCCGGTGTCGGCCAGGGCACCGCTGCAGGTCAGGCAGTCGAGGGTATTGCAAGACAGCCAGAAGCAGAAGGCAAGACACGAGGTACTTTATCATTAAGTTTGGCTTTCATGGAAGCTTTGACAATTTATGGATTAGTTGTAGCTCTAGCTTCGTTATTTGCGAATCCATTTGTTTAACTTGTTTAGAATAAGAAGTAGTTTGTTGCACCTCCTCCCCTACCCGAACTACTTCCAAATCAGCGGCAAACCGCCAATTTGGAGGGGGGGGGGGGGGGGCTTACAAGGAAGTTGCTGCTCCACCTACCCAACCAGGTTCTCGCAGCGTTTACTCGTGACTATCCCTTTCTCTACCAACTAGAAAGTTTCTGCCAATAGGGTAAACCAATATAAGTTGCCAAAATTAGTGACTCGGTAAATATTGTCTCCATCGCGGTTTTCTTTTAATTCTCCGGAATTCAGAGTTTGTCACTTTCGCCCAGGCTGGACCAGAGGTTGTCTAAATCTTGCAAAATTTTCCAGGAGGGAAAGGATTATGAGAAGTGTAAGTGAGATCGCTGCTCCCTCAAGTGATTGGGCTCTTGCCGCAGGTATTGGTTTAAATACCAATATTTTAGAGATAAACTTAATTAACTTAATTTTAGTACTAGGTATATTGTTTTACTACGGAAAGGGGGTGTGTGCGAGTCGTATATCCGAGTGGTATAACTGTTTTCCTCAGTTGCACCCGAAACAAAAGTGCAAAACCCCGACGAATTCCCTGTAAATAAATGTTATGCAAGAACCGGAGCATTCCGTGTAATCGATGAAATTTTCACTTCTGTCAACCGATTCCCGGGACTGTCGTCAATATGGTTAAAGCCGAATCGCTTAAAGTCTTAGCAAAATTGGGGTTCTCTTCCCCCTACCGCGTAAGCCAAATCGCGATTGGAGACGCATTATTCACCATATTCGGTATATGACGCCCATATCAGGAATACTTCGATTTGTACCATTTCTCGAGATAGATACCTAATACTTCTGTAGGTATATATCTAGATAGATAAATGTCGGAGTTGATTTAGCTTAATCTTCTTCAATTTGTTGGATAGACAACCTATACAAGATGAATACCACTTGGAAAAAACGGCTCTCAAATAATTAACAATTATCTGGGAGAGTCCTCAATTTTTTCTCTTAATCAAATATTGATTATTTCATCTAAACATATTCAAGATGAATCTTCTTAGTTGATGGGATAGAAAAAGGGGGCGAGCCCGCGTGCGGAAACAACGTTTGTTGGATCCTATCAATTTATCGGGAAAAACGGGCAGGAAAGCCGAATGGATCGAAACATCCATGTTCGGTTTGGGAAGAGATTGCTAGTCTCCGAGAATCGGAGATCTGCAATCCACTTTCATTGATCAATTTTTTGGAAAATCGTGAAAGAACAATTTTGAATACAATTAGGGATGCGGAAGAGCGTCACAAAGAAGCTTCTAACAAACTTCAGAAGGCTCGTATTCGTCTGCAGCAGGCGAAAGTTAAAGCGGATGAGATCCGAATCAATGGACTTATGCAAATGGACAAGGAACAACGGGATCTTGTTGATGCAGCTGACGAAGATTTAAAAGGATTGGAAGATAGTAAGAATTATGCGATTCGCTTCGAGAAGCAACGCGCTATTGAGCAGGTTCGACAGCAAGTTTCTCGACTGGCGTCCGAAAGGGCTCTGGAAAGCCTAAATAGTCGTCTGGATAATCAACTGCATCTGCGAATGATTGATTATCACATCGGCCTGTTCAGAGCCATGGACAACAAATCTGATTAGTTCCAATTTCACTACTAGTTTCCATCTTATCACCTCATTCTAAATTATAAAACGGGTTTTATTTTTACTTTTCCCTCTTCCAGTAATAATTTTTGGCAAAAATGGTAATAAACATTCGACCTGACGAAATTAGCAGCATTATTCGCAAGCAAATTGAAGGGTATGTCCCAGAAGTGAAAGTTGTTAACATCGGTACCGTACTTTAAGTCGGAGATGGGATCGCCCGTATTCATGGACTCAACAAAGTAATGGCTGGTGAATCGGTGGAATTTGAGGATGGTACAGCAGGGATTGCTCCGAATCTGGAATCTGATAATGTTGGGGCCGTACCGACGGGTGATGGTTTGACCATACAAGAGGGAAGCTCCGTAAGAGCAACAGGAAAGATTGCCCAAATACCAGTTAGTGACTCATTTTTGGGTCGTGTCGTAAATGCTTTGGCTCAACCTATTGATGGGAGAGGCCAAATCCCAGCTTCCGAGTTTAGATCGATTGAATCCGCCGCTCCGGGGATTATTTCGAGACGTTCCGTATACGAACCTTTACAAACAGGTCTTATTGCTATTGACTCCATGATTCCTATCGGTCGCGGTCAGCGGGAGTTGATTATCGGCGATAGACAGACTGGTAAAACAGCAGTAGCTACAGATACTATTTTGAATCAGAAAGGTCAAAATGTTATATGTGTCTACGTAGCCATTGGCCAGAAAGCTTCTTCTGTGGCTCAGGTAGTAGACACCTTTCAAGATCGCGGCGCCATGGAATATACGATCGTAGCATCAGAAACCGCGAATTCCCCAGCCACTCTGCAATATCTCGCTCCCTACACGGGAGCAGCTTTGGCCGAATACTTCATGTATCGCAAGCAGCATACCCTGATTATTCATGACGATCTTTCTAAACAAGCCCAAGCTTATCGACAAATGTCTTTGCTACTAAGGAGACCACCTGGGCGAGAAGCATATCCGGGAGATGTTTTCTATCTACATTCTCGTCTCCTAGAGAGAGCAGCTAAGTTAAGCCTCCAATTAGGGGAAGGTAGCATGACAGCTTTACCTATTGTTGAGACACAAGCGGGAGATGTGTCAGCTTACATCCCTACTAATGTTATTTCTACCACCGATGGATAAATATTTTTATCAGCAGATCTATTTAACGCCGGGATTCGACCAGCAATAAATGTGGGTATTTCTGTATCCAGAGTGGGCTCTGCAGCTCAAATAAAAGCTATGAAACAAGTGGCTGGCAAATTAAAATTAGAATTAGCACAATTCGCGGAATTGGAGGCTTTTGCGCAATTCGCTTCTGATCTCGATAAGACTACTCAGAATCAGTTAGCTAGGGGCCAGCGATTGCGCGAGTTGCTTAAGCAGTCTCAATCAGCCCCATTATCGGTGGAGGAACAGGTGGCCACTATTTACACTGGAGTCAACGGATATTTGGATATACCAAAAGTCGAACAAGTCAAACGATTCTTGGTTCAGTTACGTGAGTATTTAATAACCAACAAACCTCAATTTGGTGAAATTATTCGTTCTACAAAAATATTTACAGAACAAGCGGAAACACTTCTGAAAGAGGCAATTAAGGAGTCAACAGAAATTTTTATATTGCAAGAGAAGTAAGTGATACGGCTGCAGATTCCGCCTGGGGAGTAAAATAGGGTAACTCCCGGGCTTTATCCGACCGCTTCTTTTTTGTCTACGCCGATAAAATCGCCTCAAACACGGAATTACGCCCAATAGGATTTGAACCTATACTTAGGGTTTAGAAGACCCCTGTCCTATCCATTAGACGATGGACGTCTGCGTCTCCCCTTTCTTGGTTGATTACGAATACGTCTACGGATTAGTTACCAAATCGTGAACAAACTCGAGTTCTTGTTTGTTCACGACCCAATCCATGGGTGAAGGGGTTAATTCGACCGGGGCTTCGGGATTCTCGGCATCACCAGCGGGTAGCGGGAATCGAACCCGCATCAGTAGCTTGGAAGGCTAAAGGTTATAGTCGACGATAATAAATGGTTATGATGTCGCTAATTCAGAACCGAACATGGAAGTTTCCGCCCATTCGGCTCCCTTATGGAAAGGAAATCGAGGAAGGCTAGATAATAGAAAATCTAGTACAAAATTGGTGGAGAATTTGTCCGCATATATTTAGTTAGATGGAACAACTCAAAAAAAATGGGTGGACTGTCTCCCTTGTTTCAAATGAAGGGAGCATATGTCAAAATTACTTCTATGGGGATTTAGAATTCCTCTATATCAGAATATATGGGGTCTTCCTTATTTTCTCTCCCGTCCGAAGAGGAGAAAGCCGCCCCAATTTTAGTAAATGGCGTCCATAAAATCTATGTCAGTCTTGCCTACGTCTTGGTCGTATAGCATGGATATACTTCTTAGATGATCCTTTGAAAAAAGAAAAATTAGTTTCACCAATTTTTTTTTTTACTTACTTCGTTCTTTATTTCTACCTCCAACAATCCTTAGGAAAATATTTCTCACCGAGTCGGAAGCAGCTGCTAATGCTTAACCAAAAAAAGTGCTTGACTTGATAATCCTGATAAACCAAGATTAATCTACCTGTAACTTCCGAGCTTGGATTTTTCTCTATCTCCAAGGTTCAGTGACGATGAGGCAAATATTTTAGATGTCTACCCATAGATTCCTAATTTTTCCTCTTTCTGGAATCGTCCCAAGTTTTTTGCATACCAAAATAATCCTGCTTCGTCATCGACCAGTACGACTTCCGACGTACAAGAGTAACGGGAATGGCGCATCTTTTCCACACTACTAACTAGTAGGGGAAAGTAGATGTACTTTTGTAAAAATGAAGCTTTTTGATTCAGTTGAGATTCAATTTGAAAGATCCCTTAACTAATGAAATCAATATGAGACGAGTCGCACTTTTACCACTAAACTATACCCGCTATGGCACAATTGTATTATACCAGCTACTTGTACATCCGCGGGGCGCTCCAGCCGTGTTTACGTTTGGTTATGGGAGGAGCCCCCCCCCCCCCCCCAACCCTTGCTTCCGCATACATTTTGCATATATACGAAATTGACATTCATTTCATGATTACGTTACTTACATCAAAGATTACCCCTTCGAGCTGCCAATAGTGCAATTACTAATGGCCCCGATGCAACTACCAACGCCAAGATAGCAAGTTGCACAATTACCTCTAGATTCATTATCCCTCCTTCTATCGTTTTTCATAACTATATATATTGATACTAAGAAATTTGTTAAAAAATTAAACAAATATATTTATTTAATTTTTCTCTTTTTTTTTCCTCCCTATACAGAGGGGGAGGGTGAAAGAAACGGATGGCATCGATTTGATGAAGTGAAATTATTTTGTTACTTAATTGGTGCTTCCGCAGCAAGCATCTTAGCCGCGAGGGGCAAGCATTTTAGCTGCGAGGTTGGTCATTGCACCGTATTTACTGGCCTCCAGTTCAGATTGCGGAAGCAAATTTGCCAATTTTGGCTAGGCTAAAAAATATTGAATCCTTTTTGGGCAAGATTTTTAATTTGTACCCAATAGATTTAGTTACGAATTCATTTTCTTGTTCCTGTTGGAAGGATAAATAGGGGAGGCCAACAGAGAAGAAGCAGAAATAAAATTACTTAAAAGTAGTTCCGAATTTGATTCTGTCAAGTAAAGTAGTATGCAAACAAGGTCATCCCTTCCGCAAACTGTATTGTAGGTGTAGATTCCAGGTATAGACTTACAACCTAATTTTGTGTTAAAATAGGGGAGATATACAACCTTAGTTGCTTGGAGAGATGGCCGAGGGGTTTAAAGCGTCGGATTGCTAATCCGTTGTACAACTCATATGTACCGAGGGTTCAAATCCCTCTCTCTCCTTTATTTTCAAGGAAATTCGATCAGGTGGATTGAAAAATTGATCCCGATCTCAACAAGATAGCTGGGGCTAGGGCATCCACTTATATCTAATCCCTACGTCCGGGGTTTCGTCCAGGATCATTTGATAAAAATCCGAAAACGAAGAGAGAAACGAAGAAGATAACTACTGCATAGACAAATAGTTTGAGGGTAAGCATGATAACATCTCCATGTTTCCTAAAAAAAATTAGGGATAAGGTGGGGCAAAACAACTTCGTTTGGAATACCTAATCTTTATATACCTTTTATATTTGTTATATCTGCATGGACATATGGGTATGACTTCTCTTCCCGATTGGAAGAAAGAACCCGGCTTTTATGAAACGTTATTTCACTCAATGAATTTTATTTCTTCCATTCAGTATTTCGGTTTCTTCTTATTATTTCAACTTCAGTAGGTGGGAAGGGAAGTTGTATAGACACCCAACTAATTGAAAAATTGATGTTTGTCAACCTCAGGCAAACCACGGGGATTCAACCTTTTTTTATAAAAGTGAATACGTCGATACTGATATCTCTGCCTGCAGATGCCAGAACCAGATAAGAAAGTTGCCACTTACCAAAATTCATTTTTTTGTTTGAATCGCAACGACCCCCCACCCCCCTTTCTTTTTCCTACTCAATTTCAACTGTTTGACAACTTTTTCTTCTTCCCCTTAGTGAGGCGAGGAGCGAGGCATTTCAAAATTAAGCAACCCCCCAGCACTTATTACCGGAAGCTAACTGCGGCTTGCCAAACGAAGGCTAAGAGGAGGAAAAACACTGGTATTACCGGCATTACATCCACAATTGGATCAAAGATTGCATAAGCTTCGGGTAATTTGGCGAAAGAAGTGACGTTGAGGTGAATAGAATTTTCCAGATAGATATCATACAAAACTATCATCTTCATTCTCCAGTGATGTAACAAGTAATTTCTCTCCGACATGGTTGCACATCACTTCTCAATTGGTTGACCCGTCGGGTATATATTATTATATCTTCTTTCATTCGAATAATTGGGATTCACCAAAAACCTTACCGGTTCTCGTTGCTGCTCCTTCGTAACTGAGCAAATAACTATAAAAGCCAGTTGACAGGAAACCCGAAGTGTGGGATAGTCATCGTACCGACCATTTTTGGGGCGTGGCCAAGCGGTAAGGCAGCGGGTTTTGGTCCCGTCACTCGGAGGTTCGAATCCTTCCGTCCCAGATTTCTTTTTCTGATAAAAAGATCTCCCGCATTTTCATAGACTAGAAATTAAAAAAGTTCTAAATTTTATTTCTAGCTTCGATTTGCGATCTACCCCCTCTCTCAATATACTCGATATGGTAGTTTCCCCCGATGGATCTCCCAGTTTATATTATGATGACAAGCCATATATAGCAATAGATCCCTTTATGATGCGAAGCAACAAAATGATACCAAAATTAAATTATGAAATTAGCTTATTGGATGTATGCTGGACCTGCCCACATAGGTACCTTACGAGTAGCTAGTTCCTTCAGGAACGTACATGCTATAATGCATGCCCCTTTGGGAGATGACTATTTCAACGTGATGCGTTCCACGTCGGAGAGGGAAAGGGATTTCACCCCGGTAACTGCCAGTGTAGTGGACCGCCACGTATTGGCGCGTGGGTCTCAGGAAAAGGTTATAAATAATATAAGCCGAAAAGATGAGGAATAACACCCCGATCTAATTGTTTTGACACCTACGTGTACCTCTAGCATTTTACAGGAGGATTTACAAAATTTTGTGGATCGAGCTTCTTTGTCTTCCGAGTCTGATGTAATTCTCGCGGATGTCAATTATCACTGAGTTAATGAGCTTCAAGCGGCAGATAGAACCTTGGAACAAATAATTCGATTTCATTTGGATAGGGCTCGTAAACGAAGTACCTTGGATCGATCCGTAACAATCGTACCTTCAGCAAATATTATAGGAATTTTTACCTTAGGCTTCCATAATCAACATGACTGTCGCGAATTGAAACGTCTACCTGGAGAATCGGGAATTTCAGTCAATCAAGTAATCCCGGAGGGGGGGTATCTCAAATACTTGAAGGATTTGCCAAGAGCTTGGTTCAATATAGTTCCCTATCGGGAAGTGGGTTTGATGACAGCAACTTTTTCGGAAAGAGAGTACGGAATGCCTTACATATCTATAACTCCCATGGGGATTTCAAACACAGCCGACTTTATTGGACAGATTGAGAAGCTTGTGAATGTGTGGGCTTTTGCGCTGTCAGATAAAAGACTTAACTACAAATTATATATTGACAATCAAACTAAATTTGTTTCCCAAGCAGCTTGGTTTTCAAAATCTATTGATTGTCAAAATTTGGCTGGAAAAGAGGCAGTAATTTTCGGTGATGCAACTCATGCAGCCTCAATTACTAAAATACTCGTTAAAGAAATGGGAATTCGCGTCAGTTGCGCAGGCACGTATTGCAAGCATGACGCGGAACGGTTCAACGAACAAGTTCAGGGTTTATGTGATAAAGTAATAGTTACGGAAGATCATACCGAAGTTGGAGATACGATAGCCCGTATTGAACCCTCCGCCATATTTGGAACTCAAATGGAGCGTCATATTGGCAAACGTATTGACATCCCGTGCGGGGTCATTTCTTCACCAGTTCATATTCAGAACTCCCCTCTGGGATATCGACCCTTTTTGGGTTACGAAGGAACCAATCAAATAGCCGATTTAATCTACAACTCATTTAATCTGGGTATGGAAGATCATTTGTCAGATGTTTTTGGAGGGCATGATACCAAAGAGGTAAGCAACAAGTCTCTATCAACAGATAGAAGAGATATTAATTGGACTCCCGAAGCTGAGTCGGAACCAAATAAAATTCCCGGTTTCGTAAGGGGGAGAGCCAGAAAAAACACCGAAGTCTTTGCGAAGCGAAACAATATTTCAAAAATTACAATTGATGTAACGTATGCGGCTAAAGAAAAATCAAGTCTTTAATTTGATAAGCTGTACAGATAATCATTTGGAATAAGTTCTAGTTTGCTTAACTTCACCTTGCATTACAGAGTTTGTATCAGAAGTATTAATCGAAGATATTGGAGCAATAAGTATTTAACAGGAAATTAATTCTCGGTTTTTAGATATTATGGTAAAACCTCGCTTGAGGCGACATGGTAAGAAGCAACGTGTGACTCGAACATCGAGATCGTTTTTGCGGAGTTTGGTACCCGCCGGTTCTACTCGAAGGGTGGAACGTTCTTGATTCGACATTTGTTAAAAATAATTACCCAATGAAACTTGAATAATATCTATTTATTGGAATCTATTTCTATTTTTGGGAGAAAGTTGTATCTATGGTTATTTAGAAGAAATAGCGCAGTGAAGCCTCATTAGTCCGTTACCCTGTATGTTCTTACTGGGGACTTAAATTTGAATTTTGGCAGGGTTGACTCGAATTTTGGTAGGATTAACTCAGTATTACCGGGTTCAGACGATTCAACCACCTTATCTCGATTGAGTTTCACTTTATCCATAATTTCTAACAGATGTAGAAGAAAACTTAATTGATGAATTTCTTTTTTAGGGGTCGATAAAGATGGGTTCTGTTGCTACCAACTCTTAATTTGGAAAAGCCCCGGGGTTAGGCCTAAACCTAAGGATTGATGAAATCGATCTACGAACGAGGAGATGTTTGATATCCAGTTGAACTCATTAGCAGGTAAATCAGAAATGAAAAAAGGGGTGGGGAGTAAGTCCGTCTTCCCATTCATCCTATCTATTTACCTTATAGTGTCGTTTCTTACAGAAGGATAATTCGTGGGGAGATAATTCAGTAAATCGGAGAATATCCGCGTCATACACATATGAGTTAAAAGTATCTTTTCGCAATTGGATAGAGCAAGCAGTTATCTATTCAGTTGAAGTTGTGCTCCAAGCCGCACGAATTCAACGTTTCATATGCGGCTTTGCGGGGGGGGGGGCCAGTCCCGTGTGCACTCACCTATCCCGATAGGTTACCTACCGAATAATTGCAATAGATACCCAGTTTCGGAGGGAAGGCAAAGCTATTGAAGAGGTTGGTTTTTACAACCCCCGGAAAGAGCAAACCCAATTGGATCTATTTGCTATTGCTACTCTACTTAAACAGGGAGCTCAATCAACAGCAACCGTTCGTGATATTTTGAAACGGGCAAAGGTGCCCGAACAAATCGGAATCAACCTCTAATTAGAAATCAAATTTTAGGAGAATATAATGGGCCCAGTTTACAGATCTTTTCAGGTGTTTTTTTATTATCCCCCTCTTTTACTCATACTCTACATCTATGCCGTATTTGGCATTCCCCTAAGAAGTAGAATATTTCGGAGGGACTACTGGTTCTCTATCAAAACCTCTTTTGAGAAAAGTGATATCGGACATATCTTTCTGGGCGTGATAAGGAGTTGGGAGAGGGGGCGGGGACGGGAGTAGCTCAAGCCGGCGACATCATTACTACCGGAACGGCTTCTCCCATCCAACTCAATTTGGGATCAGGGGTTGACCAAACCCGGTTAAAAAGTTAGTAGAACTCGACACAACTTCTCAAAACATGTTTGCAGCTTGACACATCACCGAAGATCAAATTGAAAAAAAAAAAATATGTTATTTGTGTGGATGCTTCCCCCCAAAAAACCGAATTAGTAAGTATTTACTATATCAGTAAGTATTTACTACCTTCGGGTTTTACGTTGTCCAACGAAACGGATGATTCCTCATTTGCTAATACAACGGTTAAAAAATTGTAGTTTTATCTTACTCATATAATGAAAATTTAGCTACTAATTTAATAAATTGAATACTTTGGAGAAAATTCGTTACGGGATGTAGTAACGTTTAGGAGTTACTGTGATGAAAATAACTTCTGGATCCCTTCCTAGATTTGATGTATCACGGAGAAGTGAAGGGCTTAGCATTAATCAAGATTGCTTCTCATATCTACTTCTTCTTCTATTTGGAGATAATTTTTATTCAGTCGCTTGTAAGTCTTGTTTAGATAGACAAGACGTAGATTTAATCTTCGGGGCTTGTAGTGCAGTAGCGACGAAACGTTTAGTTGATAGCGTGCGTTACCAAGATTATTCAGAGATCTTCTATTCAGAATTTGTTTGAAAATGAAGCAGTCGGCTTGATATAGATTTGTATCTTCACGTACTTTTACAAACAATATGTTTAATTTTGGGAATACCTCCTTTACGTCGGCTAGCTGTTGAAACAAGTAACAATTCAAAAATTTCACAGTCTACTCATTCAATATTTTTATTTTTGGAAGATAGATTACCAAAATCTAGCCATGTTTTAGAGATCGAGATGTCACAAAATCTTCATGTAGAAACTGTAGTTCGCTTGTTTCGCCGAAAAATTAAAGATGTTCCACTCCTACATCTATTAAGGATAGTTATCCACGCGTACAAAACTTCGTATGGAAAATTTATTCAATTTCGGTCTTGGAAGCGAAAAGGACAGAGAAGTATTGAAATGCTACTCCAAAATTTTCACACTTACGAAATTGATTCGATATTGTTAATTTCATGGACACGAATGCGTAAGTTGCAACCGAGATATTTGGTATTTCCCGATCGAAATAACGCGGCTAGAAAAAAAAAACGTGTTTCCAGATATAATTTTCAATTAGCTGCAATAGGCGTCAACCGCCCTCTCATCCGAAGTTTGTCCATTCACCTTGGAAGATGTAAAAACAAATCTATTATAGTTTTTCATGGAGCCCTATATTTTGTAAAAAAATGGGTTCACTATATTTTGATACTTCTTAAATTTCATTTACATTATCCAACGAAATTTATCCAGATACGTACCAATTTGTTACCTACCGGTTGTGTTTCCTTCTTGGGTTACACATTAACTACTCAGTCAGTATCAAAAGATGTCTGGGTTGAAACCATGGTGGGTTCCTGCAAGAGTATATTGAGTGGCAGAAGAAGTTGTCCAAGGATTCCAATTTTGCAGCTAGTTAAACTTTTGGAAAAAGAGAAGTTTCGCGATAGTAGTGGATATCCAGCTGGTAAATTAGCCTGGGCTGTGTTAGCAGATGATGATATCTTGAACAGGTTTATAAAAATTTGGAATACTTTTTCTTCGTATCACAGCGCCTCAGTAAATCGAGACGGATTGCGTAGATTGAGATATATATCACGACTTTCATGTGATAGTACGTTAGCAAGTAAACATAGGAGTACGATACGTCTCCTACGGCGTAGATTTGACCTAGAACTGCCAAAAGTGGTCCCTGCGTATAGCAAGCTCAACTCTTTCGAAATAAATCAAAGGGTTTGGCATTTAAACCTAATTCGATCTTTTCCATTAACATCTATTTCATTAAAGATACAAGTCTAATAAATGTGTTTAATATTTGCTTCTTCTTCTACTAACTCAATTTAATGAAGCTTATTACCAAATCGATTGGATGAAGAAAAAAAAAATAGAAATATCCCGCTATTGCGGCTTATACGGTTACGTAGATATGGGAGTACTTAACTCGTTCATTTCTTTTTCATGAGAAAAATGTGGCGGAAGGTTATCCACTCTCAAATATTATCCCGATTTTTATTATGAATTATATCAATTTTATGTTTCCAAATTTCTTTTTTTTACTCGGTAATCTGTCACCTTTGCCGGAATGTATTTTAGTTTTCAGTTTAATTACAGTTATTTTAATTGATTTATCAAACAAAGGGAAAAATACGATTTTACTTTACCGAATTTCACTAATATCTGTGTCAATTGGCGCGGTTGTTTTATTATGTCAATGGGTGATCCAGATCCAATCGGTTTCTATTGTTTCTGAGAATTATTGGATCAGTAATTTTAGCTACATATTTAGATTTTTGTTATTGATTTGTTCGCCATTATCTATTCTGTTGTCAGTTGATTACATACGATGTTCAAAAACGGCTTTGGCAGAATTCCTGTTTTTCTTACTAACTGCAAGTTCGGGTGGAATGGTTCCTTGCTGGGCAAATGATTTGGTCACCCTCTATGTGGCATTGGAATTATCAAGCCTATCTTCTCGTTTCTTGTCTGGACATACCAAAAAAGATATAAGATCGAATGAAGCAACTACGAAATTTCTACTGATGGGTGGAGCTAGCTCGTCCTTCTTGCTATATGGCTTTTCTCTGTTGCATGGAATTTCTGGCGGACAGCTTCAGCTTGATAAAACAGCAAGTGTACTCCCGCTTAGTCAGTATCTCGTTGTGATTCACACTGCTATTGCGTTTATCCTAGCCGGAACGGCATTCAAACTTTCTCTCGTTCCGTTCCATCAATGGACTCCCGATGTATATGAAGGAGTGCGATTCGTTCGGAAAACAGTTTAGCCATCAGAAATAAGTTGAAGATACTATAATTGTTTTTCTCGGTGTCCTGCGAGTGTGCAGGAATGCAAAGATTTCCCTACATTCCTAGTTACGTCAACAATTTACTCTTGCCGTACCACAATTTCCAAGAATTGTTTAACCGATAACATACGAGTAAAACAGAGGCAAGTGGCGAGATTTAGTAGATCCCTTCTTAAATTTATGTCTACTTTTTCATATTGTTTATTTTTATACAAGTTTTCTACGAAGTTTCTTTCTACTACGGGTAGATTCCGACGAAACTAATTTGGTGGTTCACACGGATTTAACCAAAAATTTAGTTTATCTCCGTGTACATCTTCTTCTCCTCGTCTCCACCTGTTGATGGAAAATTAATGGGCTTGATCCTTCAGAAGCTATTGGTAAATTCCTTCAACTTGAGAGGTCACTCTAAAATGTAATTAAAGTAGTGAAGCTGTACGCCTGCTCCG